TCCGTGCGTCTTTCTCGTGGCGGGAACAGAACAACAGGGAAAGACCCGGTCGACCTGCCTTTTTTTCAGGGCTCGAGGGCGAGCTTTCTTTATTGTTGAGAGAATGGGGAGTGACTCGAAAGGCTTCCGTCTCCGTTCTTGGTTTGGGGGCTTTCGGTTCGGGCCCCTCTCGATCTTATTCGTAGTTGGGAAGGGGGAAGGAGTCTAAATCAATGGACATTAATGAACCATCATTGATGGACGTTGCACATGACACGATCAATTCGACTCAAGGTCCGGCGCTAATAGAAGTTGCTTACTCTCCTAGTAGCGAAGGAAAAGGGCAGGGCTTTTTTCGTAGTAATAGTGGGCGGGTCTCATGAGATCTATGCCGGCCGTCGGAATCAAACGAAGGTCGAAGGACCATTCGATTCATTAAGGGGCATAGATCTAGGCCTATTTGTTCGGTCAATCACCAAAGGCGGGGGGGAACCACTATGGACGAGACCCCCCCGGCCTCGATTCTTTTGCATAGTCCGGGGGCCGGCCGCAGCAGAGCAGCGGGGCATAGCGGCGCCCTCGCCTGGCGCCATTCCCGGACCTAGCAGCAGACGGGCGGACCGTGCCTGAATTCAGACCGGACCAGACTCTTCTTTGTTTGAGCTGCTCCCACGCACGCAGACCGGAAGATCTCACTTGTCCTGGACTGGACAAGTACGTAGAGATCTTCGTGGGACCGTGGAGGGAGTCTCAATCGATCTTTTCTAGGATTCCTTATCACGCCACACATGGGGATCTTTCCATTGATAGATAAGAGGGCTCCCCCCTTGAACAGACTCTAAAAGCTTAGGTTACTACCTGCCTATACGGAAGAGGTGTACTTTGTACCGCCCCTTACCGTTCTCGCTCAGTGTTTGCAACAGCTGGGAAGGCAGTCGTAGAAGCGAAGCCTATCGCCACGCCGACCATCAAATACGAGATTGGGCCTCTTCTCAAAGATTTGATGGAACGGCCCAGCCCAAAAAAGGAAGGTTATAGTACGCGATGCGTTCCATTTGTATGAATCGCGAACATACCACGCACGACCGGACGTAGAGCCACTAAGAGCTGGCAGATCGGGCCGGGCGCAGGTGCCAGATCCGAAAAGTCTAGTCTCGATCAGCCTAGTGCACCAACCACGTGGTACGACGGGCACTCAAAGACCTGGCGAATGATGTGATGGCCCACCCCACCCAAGAGCGCTTATGTCATAGGGGCGCTCATGGCTGGAAACAATCCTTATGGTTTTGATATCCGGTAGGAATAATAAGAATCAAAAGTCCAGGTTGGTTGGTGAGCCTAGTGATAGGAGACTATCTAGCTTGGTTCGGAGAGCACTTGTTGGGTGAAATATTTTTTTGTTGCTAAATGTTACGGCCTAAATGCTGAACTATTGACCCTACTTGTTCGGATGGGTGTTCACCCCAAAGTGTTCCCGGACCGCATGCATACATCCGTAAGTAACTTAGTGCAACATGGAAAATTTCATTGAGAGGAATCAGCAAAGAAAAGAAAAACGGGTCAACATCAACATGTGTATTTGAGAGATTGTCCTCGGGCTGAGGAGTGTCCACATGAGTTCGTTGAGGTGTCTACACAGGCCTTGGGTCTTCTTTTATATTCTGTCGAGAGTTCGGATTGCTCCACCTAAGTAGAACGAAAAGAAGGAATAGTAAATTGAAAGGGGGAGCCAGTCGCTTCCGGTAGCTTGCTTACTCTCCTAGTTAGAAGAAGGCTCTTTGGCAGATTCTTTAGATATGGATAGAGTCCCCTAACCTTGATATGATATTAGTAAAGCGCTAGCATCCCATTAACTCAGCGATCTTCCATCGCTTCGTTCTTCTCTTTTAGCGATGGAAGGGGCAGTGCATTCGGCTGCTCTTTCTCTCTTCTATCCTTGTGGACGAGGGGCCCTAAAGCTAGCTAGAACAAGAGCGCGAAGGGCCTCTAAGCTATACTTTCTTTATTCTTTGGAAAGAATGAATAACTACCCCAAAAAGCTATAGCAATAGAGCAGATGGACCAAATGAGCTAGAGAAAAAGGCATGTTGAAAGAGTGCCAGAAGCAAAACGAAAATCTTTCGTTGAAAGTTTGAACGAATGTATGTTGATGGGCTTGGAGTTCCCTATCTCTGAAGACAAGGAGAGGTATGGGGATTTTGTATATAGAGAAGAGAGGACCTACCTAGGGTAGGTGCCCGAACACGATTTCTATCTTTCTACCGGGGCCCTCTCTTTTGGAATTTCATTCAAAGAACCAAGAACCGATGGCATCAACATGACATTACTACTTTTTCCTTGGTTGATCGGATCCCCCAAGCGTGTAGTAGAAGAAAGAATATCTCTTATAGGTTTAGGACTGACATTCCTTTCCTTAATGGGCTGGTAGTTGAGTAAGTTGAGTGCATCGAAGTGCCTTGGAAGTGCTATCATAGACAGAGCCCCCATTGTGCGCTATCCTAAGGAGGAGAGCTGCTACCTATTATCCTATGCATTGCTGCTTCCGCTGTGTAGAAGATATTGTCTGAAGTGAAGCGGGTGCTAGGTGGCAACCCCGGATATCCCGACATTAAGAGGTTGGTAGTGGGCGGGCCTAAAGGCAAGAGCATGGTCCAGCCATTGATCATGGGTCAACGACGGAAGAAAGAAGTCAAATAGGTTGTTCCTCCGTGTCCTACTAATTGTGTAAGAGACTAGTTCGCTCTTCCCGCCTAAACTAAAGGCATAAGGAAAGGCAACAAGAAATGCATAAATAGGGGCATTCCTCTTCTAGTCTAGTAGCTCGGTATCCAGATGAGTATATGTACAAGAATAGCTCTCCCCCTGGTTGAGGGTTCCAAACCTTCGTTGCCTCTTAGTTTGATTAAGGGTTCTTTATCTTTGCCTTTGGGCTAGTGTGAAATGAAATCCTGATGCCAGCTGAGCTAGAATCATTCTTCAACCTTCGTCCAGGCGCCTAACTCGAGCTCGAGTGATTCCTCTTCTATTAGCTTAGCTAGTACAAGATCAGGTGATGCGGCAGATAGACGTATAGGATGAGTACGCAAGTCTGGACTTCCTTCCTAATCATAGGCATCAGACGATCCAGACGTTATATCTCTTTCGTCTTCATCGTCTGTATGGTCTGATATGTATGAGAAAATGGAGTTCTTGAGCTTCTGCTATTAGCTATAGTCTCATCCATTACGGCGTATAGGACTGGGTTCGCTTGGCTTTTTCGTCCTTTATTGAGGAATTCTTAAACCTTTCTTTGCCTTCCCGCCGGGAGTTTGTTTGTTAACGGGAATAAGCCTCATACCTTAAGGTCGCTCCTAGCTCAACAAGTGAGTTTGCTTCCGAGCCTAGTAGCTAAGTAGCTAGTAGTAAGCTATGAAAGCCCCTGATTAGTAGTAGCAGTTCTTGGCTGTTGAGTTTAGGCAGCTAGTGCTATGGAACTCATGTGCAGTCGGAGGTTCCCCAGGGTTGTCTCGTTCCTGCTTTTAGGAGCAAGCTACCTTAAGTAATTGGTATTTGAGTAAGGAAGGTAGCTTACCCAGCCCGAGTAGCTATGCTCGTCTCCTATGAGACTAGATATCCTGAGTAGGTGTGGGCTCTTCCTTTTTATTTAATGTGTTCGAAGCCAGGACTATGAGTGAATTGCTTCCCGGCCGCTAATGCGCCAATGTTCCAATTATCTGCCTGATTAGTAGTAGCAGGGCTGACACTAAAGGTCCACTTTCCTTCGTCTTTTACCAAAGGGGTCACGAGGGAGGACAGTGATCTCCCAATTCCTCAGTCTCTCTCCTGGAGCGGCTGGACGGAGAGTGCTGGTAACTGGGTTAGTAGTGCTCTGAATGGTTGCCACATCGTTTGGAGGTTGATCAGCGAATAGTTCTGCTATCCATTGTTCGGCCTCTCTCAGATCATCTTGCGCTGAAACTGCCGTCATTTTTCCGAGAGCCTGCTCAAGTTCTTTATTCAACTTGATTAGTTCCTGTGTGAGGTCCTCTTGCTTCTTCATTGCCCATGGGGAGCCTATTCCTTCCAAAGGAATATTAGACAGACCCAGCCTAAGTTCCAACCTTGCCTCGTTGATCAGACTTTCTGTCGAGTTTCCACAGCGGATTCTTGCCAGAATGACGCCTCGATGGCTTTATGATTCCCTTGGAGGGCTTGCTCAGTTTCTTTGATCATCTTCTTTATTTTCTCCAGATTCCCACTTACTACTTGTAGGCCCTTTTCCGGCATATGTATGACCTGTTCTTTATCATGGAAAACAGACTGGGGAAAGTTGCGATCATATTCCGTTAATTGTTGACTAACGGAATTTTTGGCATTCTCTGTCAGCTGCTCGCGGAATCATCAGATTGGTCGAGGGTGAGCTTGAGCCTTTTTTGTGAAAATCTTCTCTCAACGAATCCTTGAGAACAGTCGACGCAGTTACAAGTATCCCCCCATATACCTCCCAATTCAGGAATACACCCTTCAGTAACGGATTGACTGTCTCTATTGAGATCAGGGATGTCAGATTGGATTAGGGAAATCTTGAAGAGATCTATGAAAACCATGTTTATGTCAAAGCCTCCACTTTGCCGAAAAAATCTTCTTCTTCCCCCAAATCTTGCTTCATGTCGGAAAACGGACTGTCTGCTGATTGCTCTGCCTCTTCAGAGAGATGATCATCTTCTAAATGTTGCTCTAGCTCGAGGAGCTCTCGGTCAAGTTGTTCTATTTCTCAGTCCAAATTGGCCAGAATCTGCTGTGTATTTTATTCTTCCTCTTCTTCTTCTACCCACATGTGAGCCGGATCCTCAAATTCGGCTTCCTTTGAGACAAAAAAGAATTCTAACTCTGCCCTACCCATTTCATTCACGGACAGCTCATTCATACCTTTTTCTATCTTGTGAAGCAGTTCAGGTTGGTAAACATATGTCGGAGTGGGGAATGTAGCTGAGATGTGAGGAATTGGTCCAAGCCCTGGGGTATTCGGATCTCTGCCTTCTAGTTTTGCCAATCTTTTTTCTCGTAGCTGAGAAATCCTCCTCTTTATGTCTTTACTGGAGGGTTTAAAGCCTAACCAGTAGGTTTCCCTGGCTTTTAGAATGGGAATTGGCTTTGGTAACCCCTGCCACTTTTGACCGATTCCTGACCCAATCTTGTAACCGTTTCCCAGCATAACCCTAGCTATCATCATACAGTTCTCCGAAAGTCGTGGCTTTGGAATGACTGCCCCTTCCGCTATGAATGTGGTTGAGATAACTTCAAATGCGTGGAATGAATCCGGAGATATATTATTCTCCAAATCCAAAAACGGGATTGACGGATTATGATGGACCAATACATCTTCTTCTGCGTGAACTGTCACCAGATGCTTTCCGACGTTATTTTTTGGTGGAGACTAGAGGAAATCGCCCCTGCTGGGTGCATCCAAGGCCGTCAAAGTCAAAAGTTGTATACCGCCGGAATGTCCAAGACCTGGAAAGTGATCTCGAACGTGTAAGGACCCATTTCTACTGGTAAATCAACCTCCCCTATGACTGCTCTCCTTGATCCGTCGAAAGCTCGAACTACAGTCTTGGAAGGGCGTATTGCTGCCTTATCCATCCCCAGGTCTGGAATGTGATAAGCGGACATATGTGGAGAGCGGAACCATTTTCAACCAATACTCTTGCAACAATCATATCCTTGCACTTAACCTTAAAGTACAGTGCTTTGTTGTGGCCAGTTCCTTCTGGAGGGAGTTCATCGTCAGTGAAGGTGATAGCATTCGTGGCTAAAACATGCCCCACAAAATTATGAACGTTTTCGAGAGTGATATCTGACGGTACATGTGCTTCATTCAAAGTTTTCATCAAAGCTGCTCTGTGTGACTCGGAAGCCATTAACAAACCCAAGATAGAGATTTGTGCTGGCATGCGATTCAATTGTTCAACCACATTGTATTCGCTGCTCTTGATATACTTCAGGAACTGCCGAATATGATTTGATTCACAAGCTTGCGCCTGCAAACGCAGAGACTGCAAATGGAACGCTCATCTGAAAAGGCAAAAAGATGTCGATGAAGCTCAAAGGTGGCTAGAAAAGCAACTTATGCTTTATCGTCGACTAAGGTGTACGTACATAAACCGCCTTATCGAGTTCTGTTTTAATAAACCTTAGCATGGATTCGGCTCGAGAGAGGGTCTTCTTCCGTCCTTTCTCCCCCTTTCGGCATTGCTGTTCGGTAGTGGCCTAAGGCTCCAATGGGATAGATAGAGGGCTGCCTTGGGAAGACTTTGCACATAGAACATCGAGTAGGGTTCTCCATCTATCCAGACATGGACATACTTCCATGCCGAGGGTTATATAGTTTGGAGTTTACGGGTACCCCCGTGACTCTTCAGGAAGGTTCCTTATTCGCTAACATAGATTAGATTATAGATCCAATATCCGGCACAGACTGTAGAGGCAGAAAGATAGGAATGGAATGGGCTACTGACAAGCTACTTTCCCGGAGATTGTGAGACAATGAAATGCATTTGAAGACTGACTTCAGAAGACACTCCGGTACTGGCAGGGGTAATGAATCGAGTATGAAATGAATAGTAGCAACCAACGGTGTGAAAGCGTCCGTTAACTAATAGGTATAGGTAGGTGTAATATGTTATAGCTGGCAGCTCCGGAGCTGTAGCAAAAGGAATTATTATCGCTTAGCGCTTGTGCTGAGGAAGTAGAGCGTCTCACGACTCTATATGCTGTACCACATACTAAGACCAAAAGCCGTTCTTAATAGAAGTCCCCAGGAGCTGGTTCCTTGAAAACTCTTCCCTTGACTTCTATACGAACTGGTCAAGATTTCACTTCTTTTTCTTCGCCACCGCCCTCTATCAATTCCTTCGTCGAGAAAGAAAGCAATAAACGCTCGGGTGGAGGAGGAATTTAGTACCAAAAGCAAGCCGGTTCAGCCCCCCCCTACTAAGCATACGTTTATTACCAGATCCGATAACAGCGATTCCACTTTCTGAATAGCTCTGACCAGGAGGTATCACATCTACAGACATTAGCCCCAAATGCTAGCTCGCATTATTCATAGTAAGTCGCTACATCATGCTTTTGAGGAAGCTATTCGGGCTTAGCCCCCCTCCTATTTCTCAATTCTTTCAGTTTGATGGGCGTGCTCTCGTTTCTAGGTTTGGATGTTCTTTAAGGGTCTACTATATTACGTCAATACATGAATCTCATCTTTCCAATCTCTTTATTCTTTACCCGCTCATTCCTCTGACTTTATGCCTTCTATTCGGCTCCTACCCTACCAAGGCAGCTCCGACCGGGGGTTACCTTTTCGTTATCAACTGCTTTCTTACTTCAAAATGTTGTATCATGGGCTTGAGGGCCTACGAGTATAGATTTCCCGTTCGGTACACATAGCTTTTCCTATCGAAGGATAGAACCTCTCGCCTCTTCTGTGGAAGCATCCTTAGGGAGGTCAAGTCCATATAAGAGGACTAGCCACAAGTACTGAGACAATATCGAAAATCTTTGCAATTATTCACTTTTGGGATTTTAACCCACTTCCGGGAATAAGGCAAGTAAGATATTTCACACTGGCACCTAGGAATAGGCGTTTTACGGATGATTCAAGCCCTGCACACTCAAAGGCGAGAACGAAGTAGCGATTGCTCGTCCAAATGGGAAGTATAAAATCTTCTTTCTGCTTGCTTCGTCGTTGTGAAATAATCTTGTGTTACACGCTTCTGGACAGAAATTCTTTCTCAATACCAATCTTGGCTTAAAGCTCTGCTCCCTTCGAGATAGGACTCAGTGGCCTCTTCAATGGTGCTACTTATGCTTATAGTTTCGGTCAGAAGATTGCACCTTTTGACCCAAGGAAGACGACCACATCCTTCTCCTTCACCTGCCTGGGCAAAGCATTTCAAAAAATGATTTCAATCTGGATTTGTTTCAGGCTTTACATATCCATTTCAATTAGAATCTGACCACCCCCCAACCCCCCTTTAGCGCTCCCCTTTTCCTTTCGCTCGTGATCGAGCCACCCGAGGCTTCTCGACTGCAACAATTCGAAATTCTAAGAAATTCATATCCATTTCTCACGATCAGCTTCGGGAAGTTATTTTCTATTTATTATTCTATTTCTGGTTTGCAATTACCTTGGCATAGAGTGAGGGTCAATTCTTGCTGAAGTGCCGGTTCTTCCAAGATTCCTTTGCATTTCTCGTGCACGAACTACTTTCTTTTCGTTTTAGCTTTGACTTCACACTTCTCCATATTGAGTTTCTACTAATGGGTAGGCTACTCTAATCTTCCAGGATCACTTTTCTAGTTCCATCATTTGATTTGCTTTTGTTTCCTCGTCGAGACAAAGCATAATGATAAGCAATGGAGATCCATGAAGCCATGATAGAGTTTGCACCTGATTCATACAGAAGGACGATAGCCTTTAGTACAAATTCCTTATAGTAAGTGAATTATGACCCGACTTTCACCTCCGAAGAGGGAAGGGGCTTCCTGTTGATGTCAAACTCTTCCTCGAGAAGGTAACATGAAACCAATTCGATCTACAAACTAGGACAGGAGGCCCGCTACGAATTAGACCATGACCAGGTATTTTGGGTTTTGTTCCGTAAATAAGGCTCACTAGCCCAGCCCCAACTAACAATATAAGCATCGATTGCAGGCCGGTTCATAGATCGATTGGCTAGGGGCAACAATTGCATCTGATAGAGTATAAAAGGAAACCCATCATAGGTCTAGCGAACATCGCCAGAAATGCCTTCATTCTCAGCCTTTGCGGCAACACCTGCAACTGGCAGGGCCGTCGATCGAACCAGATCGACGAAGTTGGGGATCCAAGCCTCCAGATGTCGATTCTACGGCCAACTCCCTTAAGCAAAAAGCTCGGTTAGGCACCTTTGATAGGATTTGATTTGAAAAGTCCTGATGAAGAAAGGCGATTTCTCTGATATAAACCTTGCTTCCAGTCTCGGTTGTCGATCAACAATCTGATGTGTACCACGAAATCATTTGTATCTGAATGTGGTCCAGGCCTTTCTTTATCCATTCAATCAAACTCGGGAAGTGGTTAGAGAAGCAGTAGCTGCTATGCGAGTTAGATCGGTCAAGTTTGATGTAGATATACTCGCCCTCTTCTCTATGTCATAAAGTCGCTTATAATTAATGGTTGTTCACTTCGGATGTGGTGGATGAACCCTGATCGATGCGGTTCAGGCCCCTATGAGAACTAGCGAAGCTATTGGTGGATAAAGATTCCTTCTCTTTAACTACGTAACTAACCCACTCTAAATCTCTTTAAACCACTGAAAGCTAGGAGTCAGGTAGAGAGTAGTCAGAGATGAAGTTAGAGTCGGCACCTCTAAGAGTGAGCGAAGCGAGGGGTGGATAATAGATCTTACCTTCTGTAATCACTGCAAGCCAATGCTTGTTGGTTCGAAGTAATGCTCCTTTTCGGACTTCACAGTACTGTACCAAAGAGAAGAGGGTCGAAGAAGGCCACAAGTGGAAGGATCTGCGCAGAGACTACTGAACCTACTCTATAGCTCAAGAATCAGAAAGAAAATAAGTAAGACTTGCACTGACCTCAACATAAAAGGATGAACCTGGTCTGTGATTCAGTCAAAAGCTTAGACGATAGGGGGCTAATGGAGGAGATGGTCCGAAGGAGTCCCGGATAGGAACGAAAGAAAGATTGAAAGATCGATCCGAACTCCGGCTATTCAAAGAAGGAAGGACGAGTTAGCAGACCGCGGAAGACATAGAACTTCTTCTCGTCTATCTTGGCCAAGTGGAAGACTGGCTTTCAGAGGTCGAAAGGAAAGGCATTCATAAAGGAAAGGATGCAGAGAGCAAGCTATTAAAAGGGGGAGAGAGAGCCTGGACTACTTGACTCTGTGAGACCGTGACGTTCGGGCCTCTTACGGATGCCCTTCACTCCACTCTTATGTATCTTTCTTCATTGCCTAATCCGTATTGATAAGATTCATGCCTGAAGGTTAGGAAACAGTTCACTAAGATATCGAAATAGAGCTTCAAGCAAGCATCCATATCAATCAAATTCCTTCCTTGCCTTTGTCCGTCGCTCATAGTGACCCTACCAGAATATCCATGGCGATCCATGAAGCCTCTCTTCCCCAGTCTCGGGATCTTTCTCTCTAGGTACGGTTCGCCACATTTCAGTGAGTGCTCTACCCCTCGGTATGGTACCGGAAGTACTTGGTATTGGTAGTAGTCTCAATGTCTTTCCCTGCCTTGATAGGAGTTGAGGGTCTCAGAGTTGAGAGTTGTAAGTAAGGATTCTCCTCTAGGTACAATTCCAGCATGCACTGGGAGAGGCAAAAGGACTTCGTTGCTTCATTCAATTGATCAGTCTTCCCCTCTCCTAAGTACGAGTTGAGAGTGTCGGGAAGTATCCTATAGGGCTAGTCCATGTGTGACTTCAATGCTTTGTAGGGCACAACAAGAAGGAGCTCCGCCAGCAACCCTAGCGCATGAAAGCAGCTCAGAACAGCGCACGCAAGCAACTGAACCCAGCTAGATTTCTTGTCAAAAGCTCCCTAGATCGGCCTGACTTGAGGAAGGCAGGAAGATCACAAACAAAGCAGTGGAATAAGACTTTCATTGCATGGATATCAGAGTCAGCAACAACAATTTCATTGTTGCCTCACATCGGATGAAACAACTTCTGATTCTGTGCTCGCAGCGTCTCCTTCTCTTCAATAAGAATAGGGATTTGCTATAAATTCCGTTTCACCGCTATCCTCTTTCACCGCCCCATCTGGAGCTCATTCCTATTCATTTCATTGACCTAGCTTCTCCTGTATTCCACGATATTCCATATCTCCTGAACTTCTCTTATTCGATTCAACTACGTCGAACCTTAGCACAAGCGCTAAGCGATAATAATACCTTGCTTCAATTGGATTTGATTCTTTCGATAGGGGACCATCCCATACCATAGGAAGTACTATACCACGGGAAGTTGCTTCTTGGAATGCCTCTTTGTCACAAAAAGAGAGGCCTACGAGAGGAGAGTTATTCAATAAAAGAGAAGCCTATATCTACCGACCCTACTTCACTTCCTTATAGTGCCTTGCCTTTCAATATGTTTGCTTTGAATAATGCTTCATTCCAGGGCGTAAAAGAAAGCTTATTAGAGCATTGAATTGACCTATAGTACCTGACTTATCAGAGGGCTTTAACAGGCTTTCTTACTAAAGACAAATAGACATACAGACGACAAACGAAAGGAATAATGGCTTGAATGGAAAGGGCAAGGGACAGACTGAGCTAGACTACCAGGAATGGGGACTAAGCAAACATATTTCAAAGAGCACATATGAAACTTCTTGCTCCTTCTTGCTTAACGTAAGCTCTGATCTACGACCACCCTGCCCCTTTCTCTAATAATAAGGCAAGCATCAAAGCCCTGTTGGGAGTAGGGGCTGAAAAGAGCTCTAGGAAGGTCTCTAAAGGTTCCTCATATGGTCAGCTCAGAAAAGTCTCTAGGAGCTCCACTGATCAAAACCAGAGTTAACAAAGAGACCTTTGCTTCTATAGTGGAGTGAATGAAGGTCAAATTGCAAGGATGGAAAGTCTTTCCCAAGCAGGTAAAATGACTCTAATCAAGTCTGTTACAGCAGCCATTCAACAAGACCTAATGTCCCCTATTTATTACAAGCTTCCAAAACGCATTCTTTATGATGTAGACAAAGTGCAGAAGGATTTTCTATGGTCTAATCCTGAAGGTAGCAAGAAAATCAATTTGGTGGGGTGGCATCCCTATTTGCTATAATGCTGCGAAAAATGAAGGAGGACTGTAGACTGGACGAAGTCCGACCATTCAGTGAGCTATGGAGCTAATCTGTAAGCGCTGGAGCTATCCAATCATCAGAACTCGGTGATCGCAAGCTATGGGGGCTGGGATTGTTCTTCCTTTACTGTAAGTTGCTTTTATTCTCAAAACACTATTACTTTCCGCCCTAATGGTTCTAGTGATCAGGTAAGCAAGTAAGTAAGGTGTAGTTTTTATATCGTATTTTTGAGAGTCAAGATTGAGAATAGTGGAATCCAATCCATACATGTCGTACTGTTTTTTTTGTTCCCCAAAGACCATAGCCAAAAGCAACTGCTTCTCTCAGACGCTTTCTCTAAAACTACAAGCAACTACATCAACAACCTCTATTCCTTAGGCTTTCTCTGGCTTTTCTACTCGTCTGGAGTGAGCTTCCTTTAGAGTGAGGAAAGGATCTTAGCCATCGGTGACCGGCTTTTAAATGGGATATGATAGCTTCAAGCTCGAGGGTGCTATGAGGACAGAGAAGAGAGAGGCTGCCGGCTGTGGAGATAGAGACAGTGGCTTTCTGGCTTTTGAGATCAGATCTGCTTTCTGGTCAGGGGAGGAGAGGTGGTTGAATAAGGAAGGTTACTACTACAGCTTACAGAAACGACTTCCTTACTCGCTTAAGTCAATCAGTTCTCACCTTTTTCACTCTTTCTTTCCGCTTCTAAAATGTGGAAGAAGGGATCGCTGCCCGAGGGACCTAGCACTCTAATAGTTGTAGTAGCCGTCTATCTGAGTACAAAAATAAATGCTTGTGTAAGAAAATAGGTGGTTCTTGTATTAGTACAATAATGGCTTCTCTCCCCGAGTGCATTAACAAGAGAAGGAGCAGCTGCACATCTTAGTCCACACCTAATTGTGTAAGAAAGGTTTTTATTCCTCCCTCACCAGATGCTTAGTCAGAGCCATTCTCGTTGTACTTTGATAGACTACTCAGAGAGAATCTTTAGGAGTAACATTCCCCGCTTCGGCTTGCCTCTGGAAGCTCTATTTTGATACCTTAGCGGAGTACAAGGCACTCGCCCTTACTACCTCTGAACTGTGAAGGCTTTCCAGAGAAGATAGAAAAAGGCTTCCGTGCCTATAGTCAGCAATAGCCCTTTTGGGATCACCCCTCAATCGAAGACTAGCAATCACAAAGAAGAAAGCGGGGAGGACTTACTCAACTAAGAGGGAATCCTGGAAGTGAGGCTACAGACTAAACCTAAGAGATAGACTTGCTATCCTGCATGCCCTTAGCTACAGGAACAAGTAGGCTGGGAGAGGGCTAAGTCTTCCTGGCTGTAAATCAATCGAATACTAACAAGGGAAAACTAGAAGGGCTTAAAGAACTAACAGCGAATTAAGGGAAGTGTTGCCACATACTACTGTTAGCTGTTACGCTCGCCCATCCTTCAAAGTCTCACTTCTTCTCTAAGAAAAGGAGCTCAACGCATGAGTTTTGACCGTTGAATGTGGTCGACCATTCATTAGGCTTTTTTTAACCCATCTTTAATGGCGGTCCTAACTAAAGAAAGAGCAATCCGCTGCGCTAGTGAGACTGATCGGGAAGTACTTGACGATCTGGTTTGAGCCTGTGCTTTGTTACTTGAATTCTCTACTTCTGCACTGGGACCCTCTTCTAGGCTAGAGCCCCTTGTATACATACTAACGGTAGCAAAGCGAGTACTGAAGCGAGGGGAGTGTACAGAACGAACAAACGTAGCAAACCGTTGGTTGGGGAAGAAGACCTCTGGGAGTCAATTATTCAGATAGATAGCGGAGCTTTCGGATGGGGTACATCAATCGACAGTACCAACTGGGGCTTCCAAGCCCACTTGATGAGCTTGCGAAAGGATGAATGAGACCATAAAGCTTTGATCAAAAAGCCTACAACTGCTCCACATCCATCCGGTGATCCCTACCTCTCTATCCACAACCGACCCATCTCCTTGAAGCCGGGTAGACTGATCGATCGAATTCATTCATGGTTGCGAGGGACCAATCTCTCACTGCGGATCGAACATGGGCGAATGATCCTCCCTCTGATCCATCCTTCCCATTCGTCGAATGATCTGTATAATAAATAGGCATTCGATCTACATCCAACGGACCCTTCCGCCCGAAAAAAAGGGCTATTAGTCTCAGTTGCATGATTAGATAACCTCTTTCGGCACAACTATTTCTCTCTCCCGGGATACTCGCCCAAGAACTCCAATTTCGAATATCGGACGGGCGGTGGGTCAGTGGCTAGAGGTAAACGACTCTCCGGGCCAATTATTTGCCCCGAAAAACCCGTAGCAAAAGCCGATAGCCTATTATCGGGAGGTCATCTCTAAGTTAATGCTAAAAAAAAAAAGGATCCTGAATGAGCAGAGCACCATTGAGATACAAAGATGTCAAGCGGGGAATGAGAAAGAGAGATGTTAATGATGAAGGGGACCGGGATTCACTTACCAATACTCCTATAAGGTTTTAAATAAACCTACTTTTTCTACTGACCGAAGGGCCGGACCGGGATGGAACCATAGAGAAGTATAGACTAGACAAGACCGAAAGGAGGATCGCGAAAGCAGATCCGGCAAGGAAAGGAGATCCGGGCGAAAGTAGACTGCCACTTACAAATGAAAGAGAGTTCGTCGAGCCAATACAGCGAGTCAGGACGAGTACTGGCTGGGCATTGTACGGATAGTAAGAGGGATAAAGCAAAGGACCTAATTCTCGAAAGGATACTAACGCATACAAATATGAAAGCACTGGAGTTCATACAAATGCAAGAAAGGGAGCCCCCTGTCCCCCTACCTGTTTGTATTATGTTTCGAAAAATTGTCACATATGATCCAAAAGGCAGTTGCGGACAAGAAACGGAAACCTATCAAAATTGGGAGGAAAAGCCCCCAATCTCTCACCTCTTCTTTGCAGATGACCTCATTTTATTTGCCGAAGCCTCTAAGAGCCAGATTGATGTTATCATGGAGTGTTTAAATTACTTTTGTGCCATCTCAGGACAGGTGATCAGACCTGCCAAAGAAAAACTCTTTGTTTCACCCAACTTCCACAAGCTTACAGTTCGGGAGATTAGTGCTAGATGTCAAATTCCTCTCACAGCAGACCTAGGCAAGTACCTAGGAGTACCCCTCATACACAAGAGGGTCTCTAAAACGACTTACTACCACATACTCGAAAAAGTGCAAGATAGGTTGGCTGGAATGCAAGGCCACTTCTAACTCTTCATATACATGGAGGAGCGTTTTCAGGAGTCAAGAGTTGCTGAAGAAAGGAACTAAGTGGATTGTGGAAGATGGGAAAACAAGAAAGCCAACGAGTGAGGGGCCTCTACCTAAGGATGAAAAGAATTCTCTTGAGGGTAATTCTCTTTCCACTAGGCGTAATAGAAGCTCGAAAGGAAGGAACCAAATAATTAGATAAATTAGGGAATAGGCTCAATAGAAGAAGAAACCTCGACGAGGCCAGATTAGACTGGGTCACGAATCTTTTCCTGCACATTCACATTCTAGGCGCTAGCCAAATGGTACTTTAGTAAACTGGACGGGCAGAAGTTCAAAAGGATTACGAGGCGAGGGAATCCCCTAAGGGTAAGGGAATTCTCTTTCCAAAAGACTACGGAGAACAACAAAGGAAGGAAAGGAACCCGCGGTCGGGGAATAAGCAAATGGAATTTCTGAAGAAAGAAATAGAATGCGAGGAAGACAACTAACCGAAGGCAGCACAGTGAGTGAAGATTTCGTAAGAGTCAACAGTCGATCCAGCTCCAAGAGCAGCGTTATGGCGGTATCACGTTTTTTTTGTTACTGGAATTCGAAAAGCGGGTTCAGCGAGCGTCCAAATCCCTTTGGTTCGTTCGATTACTTTCTTTAGTCCACAAAAAGAATAGACTATCAAACCGGCTTTAGACTCAACAAGTTGACTGGCGAGGTCTACTTTCCGGCCTACCCTTTGACCACATTCGATTACTCCTTAATTCAAATTCATTGATGAATGTGTTATCTTCACCGAGTTCGAGAACTAGACGACATAGAAGTGCGCTTTCGTCCCCAGATCTTTTTTGATTTTGCGAACTATCTCCAGTCGAAATCAAAAGTCAGAGTTCGAGATAGATGCGATACTGGGCTAGTACGCTCTGGCAGCAGACTGGGAAGCAGCTAAAACCTGAGTCAACTCTATTTTTTTAGGTCCCATCGACCTAAGGGATTATCCATTCGCACGAATTGAAGATCGAAGCCTTGCGCAATCAGTAAGACGGCGTCTCAGTTCCCACCCACAATTCGACTCTATTACCTGATGCCTTACGAGCCCTCTTTCGTTCTATCCGACCAGCTTTTTATCTCAGTCCACCAATTCAAATAATGAATCCCTTAGATGACGCTAATATAAGAATTTTGGAAACCATTTCTTTTTCAAGGGCTGAGGAATCGCCTAAAAGAAGAGTTTCAAGAAGCTATAGTGTCTAACTAGAAAGTCAAGCAGGAATAGATTCAAAGAGAATCTTCTTCCATCTAGAGGATCGTTTATTCAGGGCCTTATATACAAAGGATACTTCTCTTGATTCTCCGTAGGTTTTTCCCCCTTTGTTTCTGTCTTTCTCAACATCATAGTATATTCTTGAAGGAAGTTTATGATATTGAAATGTTGGATGCTATCTTTCAAATTGGAGGCCTTCAAGGCCCCAGGACCAGATGGATACTAGGCGGTGCTTTTTCAGAATTGCTGGGATTTGGTGAATAATGTAATGATCTTTGTAGTTTTGTGAGTTTTCCAAACGGGCCTGAGGGAGTTAATGATAGATTGATTCCCCTTGTTCCTAAGGGCGGGCGTAGAGAGGAAGAGGAGGTCGACTGATCGGCATAGGACTGAAGTCCATGAGTTGGATGCCCCGCCGCCTGTGAGGACTGCCTTCAATCAAAAGGAGATGAGAGATAAGCGACTCCTCAGGATTCACCATATTGGATGAATGCCCGGGAATGGGAAGGGGGACATAGCGAGTAGTTTCCGTGGAAGCAGCAGCGAAACCAACCGGGAACCAGATACCAGTAAGAGCAACCGCATGTGGAAGGCCAATAAAAGGACCAGGGGAAGGACATGAAGAAAAGGTAGTTGCCTTAAGACAACTAGAGTTCTTTTGTGATGGTACTTTAGGGAAGTAGCTAGCTTGGTTAGTACAAGAAAGATAGAAGTAGTAGAGTGGTGATAACATGCTATACATCCTACACGTAGCTCGGCAGGCTCGGATGAGGGCATTGAATAGTTAGCATTACTCATTTGAAAGTCTCCCATTGAGAAAAAATAGATATATATAGGAGGCGGCTTTTTTCTTTCACAATAAGACCTGGACGATTATCCAATTCTCCTTTTAAGAGACAAGCAAGGACGGGAAGCTACAGAATAGCTATGTTGAATAGGTATCCAAGAGATTTAGGGAAAAGGGCCTTGTCGCCACAAAAGATAGCGTTATTCCGATGGGGCGGTTAAAGATAGGGCAGTAGGGGAGCGAAAGGTTAGACTCGAGCTTGAACAACTGCTTTGAATGATCTTGATGCAAGTCGTGCAGGGGCGCCAATGCTTCAAGATGTTCGTTCCACCCGTGCCCCATCCCCCGGGTTTTCCTTCTTATAGGGACGCAATCTTGAGCAGCCTTTCATTGAAAAATGAATTTACAATGGCAAATAACTCTTGCCATCCACATATGGGACTTCAACGATATTTGACGAGGGAGAGGTCTCTTGCTGGGATGATGGCCGGCCCTAGGGGCCTTGTTGGACTTTAGTGACCAAAGAACCTCCAACATTTCCAAGTCAGTAATGGGAGCTATCATAGCAATACGCTGCAAGTCACTGAGTTTTCGAGTAAGCAAGCCCTCAACACGACCAGAACCTAAATAGGGGGGAAGAGTGTGGTGACCCCAAGAGGGATTGATAGAAGTGGATAAAGGAGGACAACATGATGACCAGATCAGTGGTCACTGAACCATCAGGCAATGTTAAGCTGGAAATTCTACTACGATTCCTGGAAGAGTTCACTGATTTAAAGAAAAAAAGAGGTTGGTGAACCATCCCGCATTTCCGTTACGTCAGCATCCGTTCCTGAGTTTGCCGGGTGTAGGATGGCTTCTTGACTAAGCCCCGTTAGCGTAGTTTAGTTCCGAATCAGTGAAAGTCGAGGCGAAAGCAGCCTGTTCAGTTCAGTCCGCATCCGTGGTTGGCTAGGAGTCAGTCAGAGCGGGAAAGCCAGAGCTGGCTGGGGGTAGGTGGGCCACTGTTATCATTGCTAGCGTAGGCTTCACCCATACAGATAGAGGCGCGTTAGCCCGGATAAGCTGCACCAGTGAAAGCATATGCGGAAGACTACACTAAGGAAAGGCCAGTTCCAGCATATCCGGACAGGGAGCTACTTTCAGCCTCTGTTGGAACAACCCGCCTAGTGGAATAGTGTAATGCTTAATAGAACATAACCGCTCAAGCATCTCAATGGTAAGCCCTTTCTTCTATAGCCTACCTAGCCCTACCCGAACTATTGAATTAAGTCAGCGAGCAGGCGTGCGAATCCCCTTAGTCAATTAATCAGCCAGTAGGCGAGGAATCGAATTCGATAGGGATTGAATACGGTGTTTCTTTCTTTTCTTCTGTCTGTTAGCCGTAGCTTGCAAGGCTTCCTGTGGGTTCAGTGGAGGCAGCATCCGTACGGCCACTTGGTTCAGCCTGACTTCCTTCCGTGGTTAGGGCAGGGGGGAAGAGGAATACGTGGAGAGTGCAACCGCTCGTTCTGAGCGAAAGAAGGCATAAAGGAGTGTAGAGGTCTTTATCAAGTGGTGTTCTGGTTGGCTACACCAATGGGAATTCTGAGGTCTCCCGAATCAACAGGGAACCATTTCAGCCAGCACCAAAGGAAGATAGAGTATGGTAGAAGCTTGATCGCTTGTTCCTCTCGCTCTTTCTTCGGTGCTACCTTTACCTTCCTGGCGCTCCTTCGGTAAGGGCGCTTGAGAGAACCATGTCGAGGTTACTAAATGGTTCTCTTCGCCGCTTGGCACCTCCCTCAAGGGTCTGACCTAGTTTGCCTGTGACCGGCGGAATACCGGAAGAAACTCGCGATAAGAAGGAAGGAGCGGACCATTAAAGCGCTCAAAGTAGTCCAAATCGGACCCACAGCTTATTGTTCACGTCCCACGCACTCGAGATTCTTTCTTTCGGAATCTTATCGTCTTCATTCTTTCCCTGGCCCTCTACATTCTCACCCTAATTGGTCAGTGAGGACGTATGCCAACAAGAGGAGTCATGCGAGAAGAAGACTCAAGCACACGCGCTACAACCAAGACGCCCTTCTCTGTCGAATGAATCTTCAAATCAGTTAGCTTGAACGGGGAGTTTGCCCTTCGCTCGCCTAAGATCGTTGGTTCTTAGCCACTAGGTTCGTAATCAAAAGATTGAAATGGAGATGGAGGGGAAAGCATTAGTCGGGTAGTTGCTGCCGGAGAAAGGAGTTTACCTGGAAGTGAAGCAATTGGCCAGGTATTTACGGGCCTCTTGGGTACAGGTTGAAGGAAAGCTGATGGTTCTGCACCTACATTCGTGGGTTCAGGCTGCCTATTAGTCATAACAAGTGGGTCTCCCAGCTTTCAAAGGATAGCTTTGGAAGAGAATGCATTGGGAATGGTGATGCCGGAAGATATGGACTTGGAAAGTGGGCTCACCAGCAGAGGAAAGCTTATCTGGTTGAGTCGATCCCAGAGAATGGATTAGTTGAGAGCTTGGTGGAGGTTCCCCAGAGTTTACTCTACCTACCATCACCCTTCGGGCCTATTATGGTTGTCTTTCCCAACCTTAGGGTCTTTATCAGAACGTCCCCATCGAGCTAGAGGGCAAGATGGTATTGTGATTGATACCGAAGTTGTTGATTTGACTACCACATTCTACTCGGACGCAGTTACATGTACGCCATGAAGGCAGTTTCCTCCAACGTCTTCCGTACTATGATGTTCCCTCATGCCGGGAAGGAAGAATGAAATGAGATGTTTGGCAGGAATCCCTTAAAGAAAGAATAGGAAAGGAGCCTCTCCTGCCACACTTAAGGCAATCAACTGCATTCAAGTCACCGCTAGGACCAGGAGAGATGAAGCACTTCGTGATTTCCCGGGAGGGCCAGCATGTTATGAAAACGGGATGCGTAACTGGATGTGGTGGGCGATCCATTTTTGTTCTAGATGTTTCCCACTTGCTAGGTTCCGCCCGTGCCTTTTATATAATTGGGAGTACGCATGTTGTTATAGTAGGATTAACGATCGTGGGTCCATGGCTTTTCGCTGCCCAACTCCAGCTCGAAATCACTTCAATCGGATCGGGAAATGGACAATAATAGAAGGAAGCGGGGGAGCTAAATATTGCAGTTTACATCCCTCTTCGGCACGCACAGTAGTATGCTACGATTCCAACCAGAGTCTCCCAGCTTGCCGCCGTTGATCCAGCTTATCTAGTTGGTGGAGTTGGACCAGTAGCTGTAGCGGGGTCAGTAGTCTCATTTCCAGATACAGATCGTGATCCAGATCCCGTTGCAGAGCTAGAAGTAGATCCTGTCGATTCGGTTGGTTCAGGAGATGCAGTCGATGGAGCAGGAGATTTCAATGAAGCAGATGTTTAAGCACCATAGGCAAAAGTCTGTGGTCAGTAAATGGGCTATGTCTTTATACAAAGGAGAGTGGTGATAACATGCTATGATATAGATTTCTTCCTCTGCTCCCGGATTCTCTTCTCCATCAGTCTGTATTGCTTTCCACAGCTTGTATATTAGTTTCAGCCATCCGTTTTTCCAGCCCTTTATTCACTTTGTGAGTTTTTTCACCATATAATATTCTTGGATCTTGGTGATCCACTTCCCTCACCTGCCATCTGCTTCAAGTTGACATAGCATATCCTTGATTGAAATGTGAGGCACAAAAGTAGTGATTTGGGCCTGCAAAATGTATTCTTTGAAGGACTTCAGGGCTTTGACCAAGGCGTAGGCCTACTTCTCCATAATGGTCTAATCCTGCTCTGCATATCGAAGGGACTTGATGATAAAGGCAATGCTCATAGCCTTCATAATTTTGTTGTAGGAGGATTGCAGCTATGGTGTGCTCAAACGAAAAGGGAAATCTCCTCTCCCTTATGGTCTGATGAAACGGGATAGGGCTGGATACCGAACGTTGGGCTCATTGAATCATAAGCGATCTCGTAGATTTGCCTGGTAAGTATGGGTCTATGAACCTGGAGTGGTGGTTTGGGAGAGGGTATCCTCTCAATCCATACCTCAAAGGTCGGATTATAGACACCCTTCGAAATGAGCTTAGACCGAAACAACTAAAATGAGTGCCAGATCAGCTCCTTTTCGAAGGTGGTATAGAAATGCTTGAGCGAACATTAATCCGTAATTGGGTTAATCAATGGCTTAAGTATGTATTCTGGTACCATACTATCATATTCAATTTCATGATGATACACCCTTGGAAGACTTCTTTGAAGGCCCGGTCGTTGAAACCTCTTGGCTTCTTCTCAACCAAATGATATTAAGAAGTTTGGTCTGCTTTGGAAGTGTTTCGACATCGTGGCCAAAAGAGGGCTAGGTTGGCGTCCGCCTATTCTGACAGACGCTCTTATTGCTTTCCCTGGTTGGATCTTCGGAGGGTAGAGAATTTATGATGGCTCCTGTCGAGCTGATAACTCGGCGGGTTAAGAACAATAAACAACCTGACGCTGAAAACGACCTGACGCGCTTTGGCTAATAAGCTCCTACGCTTGCAGGGTTCAAAATAAGAGTTTGCTCCGTTGTCGTATCCTTAGTAGAACTCGCACGGGAATACCAGTCGCCGAGGAGGAAGATAGTTTCTAGAGGAATAACAGCTGACGAAATTCATGCTTGTGCGGAAGCTTACCCTCACCTATTGTATGCCCAGATGGAAAGTCATGCTCAACCTCTCAAGGGTTTCGTTACAGGGACTGGACTAGGAAGAATGAAACAAGGAGCGCTATTCCCCGCCTGAGTTGCGAGGGAAGCAAGGGTTAGGAAGCAAAGATAAAGCACCAAAGTCTAACCCTTAGAGTGGACTTTGTCTGAGCATTTATCAAAGACAGACAAAACGTCTATCGAAAAGGCCATGGAGCTTGGAGTGGAAATCCAAGAAGAGGAGCCTAACTCCGCGAGTGACTCGGAAGAGGTACAAAAAGTGCAAGGCATGGATGAGGACATCTGCGACCTCACTCATCTCTTCGAAACCATGGATCTGGAAGTCTTTCTTCTGGAAAGAGACGACGAGCGTCTACCCGAGCAAACGACCAGGGTTGAGTTTGTCGAATCGGTTAGCGCCTGCGTGTCCCTACGATCAGGGTGAGAGAGAAAGGCTATAGCGTAGAGTTTCACCGTACAAATGGCAGTTGGATAGAGAAGAGATGCCCTAGAGCCATTGCCGTTATAGCCACAGATTGGGGGCGGAGAAGTTAGGGGAGAAACGCTTAGGGATAACCCTCTCACCGGCAAGAAAGGCGGCAAAGCAGATCCATATGCATAGTAAAATAAGAGGGAAGTAGATCCAGTAGTAGCCGTTGAAGCAGCAGCAGTTATCCGCCATCCGCTAAGAATACCGAGATAATTATGCGAGGACCTCATAGAGTCAGAAGGAAGATTGACGGCAAGTTAGTCCTGCTGCTAGCTGTTAGCTGCTTGCTGGCTTTCCGCCTTATTTTATTGATGTTGGGAGTGGAAGGAATAAGCAAAAGAAATGAACTAACTAAGTTGAAGTTCCAGGCTTAGTAGGCTTTCAAGGAGGCGTTGAAAGATCGGAGGAATAGTGGTAGAAAAGGAGGAGTCACTTCAAGACAAAGGCAGGCTAAAAGGAATGAATTCCCTGAAAGCAAGGGCAGTTAACGGCACAGAGACAAAAAAGGAAGTTCTCCTTGAAAGCAGAAGAATCGTACGAAGATCTATGGTATGTAGCTCTATGTATGAGAGGGCCGTAACGTAAAGGACTCTCTTTAGCCAACCGTCACTTGTGAACATACATAATGGAAAGTGGTTAGACTTTGGCCAACTATTAGCATAGCAAGACCATTCCAATTGAGAAGTCGAATTGATGAAGGTTCTCTCTTTATTCGTATTCGAAATATGTGACTCGACCACGGCAAGATCCTATCAATTCAATCTATCCTCATATTGGAAGGCTAGGACTAGAATAGGTAGGTGCGCTTCCGTTACACTAGCTTACAAAAAGACAGAAAAGAGGTCACAAATCCCCTAGTTGGCTTTCCTGAGGTCAAGTTCCTTTCTCTAATAATCAGCCTCCTGCAGGCAAATAGAGGCGCACGTGAGATTATCATACCTACCTACTATTAAAGTAAGCCAATTCGAAAGCGCTTACTAGTCAAACTTAGAAGTCGGGCTTCTTGAGAAATTGCATCCATTACAATAAAGAATCTCGTCTTTCCATTTCATGTCAAAAGAGCTCCTTTATCCTTCAGGGCTAAGACTCTCTTTCAGTCACTCGTTTTAAAAAGATTTGAAGTGATTCTGTTATTAAAGCGAGACTTAGAGAAAACCTTCCTTTCCGTCAAGCGCTGTAGTTAAATCAATCTCTTGCGTAAAGCGAGGTGCTTCTCTTCGCTAGTGTTTTCCGTATTCCTTGCGCTAAGCGGTTGCGCTAAGTCTTCCTTGGCTTACGAAAGAAGCATTCACATCCAAATCCGAATCCGAAGCCAGCAGATACATCAGCGTACCGCCATTCATTCCTATCCCGGGTGGTAGTCTCGTTGATCGGTTTGATCGTTTGTTGATCGTCGTTCTTTTTCATTAATGAAATTCGAATCCTCTTTTCGGATATGTTGTTTTAGTTGATGGAGTTGCACACACATCGCATCCTTCTTGCTTTTGTTAGTGAATCGGGAAGGTCAGGCGCTCATCAGGTAAGGATTGTACAGATGGTAGTTAGGGAATATTATGAGTGAGATAGTATTGTTGTTCTGGAGCCAAATCTGTATTGTATGGGTGGGAGTCAAAGCAATATGGACGATCGCGTTGTGAGAAAGACAATATGAATCTAGGACTGATAGATATAGTAGGGGGAAGGCATATACATAAGCAGACGCATCCGAGCAAGCCTGGATAAGACCACCGGCGCATCCACGGAAGCAGCCGAATCAGAAGTTCAATCATCCGAAGCCGCTTAAGCCGAATGGGGACGGAGGTTGTTGTTGGTGTTGTCGGACCAGGGGACCGCTTTGTTGCGAACCACCACCATTGGAATTCTCCGTAGTCATTAACGAGAACGAGAAAAGGTCACCAAAAGGGAGCGCGGCTCGTATGAAATGCTTAATGAAAGTCAAAGTATCGATTACGAGTCCGAGGTTGTTGATAACGATTCGTAGGTTTCGAATTAATCTCTAACAGAAGAGAATATTGCATATAGAGGGGTACTTCCCAAATATGGAGATTGGAATGTTGATGGCTTGGATGGAGTCCCCTATAGGGAAAGACATGTATCCCAATTCTGCTTTCTGAATATTATACCAGAGGGGTAAGAAAGAGAGTCAAATCTTACGAGCTTTCTTCGTAGGGAAGATAGATCTAATATTATTAGACCCCTCTGCCCCAGGCGAAACAGTAAGTCAGCCAAAGTGAAATGATTAGGAAGGGCTTTCCAGGTGGGTATCCATCTCACACCCTGTTCCAAGGGTATGGTATGGACCCAGGGAAGGTATCTAGCTATTAAGCTGGGCATCTTCCACTTTATTCGCCCAACCGTTCGCTGAACCATATCCAGATCAGAAGGTTGCACAATGGATTGGAATGTTCGTCTGTTCATCTTCGGAGCCAACTCGACAAGTCGAGAAAGCGAGAAGAAGGACAGATATATCTTCACCAGAGTGTCCGAACGATCATCCTTCCTATAGATGGACCGTCTATGGAAGGCCGGAATAATCCGGGGCCTCGAGTGAGTGATACGGGAACTGGAAGTAGAATGGGGCTGTAAGAGCCACCATAAGCTATCTGAAGGGAGGATGAACACTGCTTTAAGTATAGAGCAGTGAACAGGAACCCCGACCTCTTAACCAGTTTCCGCACGTCCTTCACGAATAAATGGGCTGCAACGCAGTGCTCCTTAGTCAGAATTGTTGCCCCTAGCCCTATGCAGCTGCCAGCCTTCCCCTATTATATTAAAGGGCTTCCCCTATTAAAGAAGGGACTCATACAAGACTTTCTCTTTGCATCTGATCTAATGCTTGAAGCAACAAGAGAAAGAAAGCCGTATGTATAGCGTGATGAACTCATCAGACAAGAGCTAACTTCCAGACTCCCCTTTCCTAATATAAGACCCACTCCCAGAAGAGCTAATCGAGAAGGCAAGGAGGATCGGAAGTCTTTCAAGACAGAACGGTATTCGTAGATAGATTGGACTGAGGGCAGGAGAGAAGACTGATTTAGCACATACTCATTTATCGCACTGAATAAAGATATAAAGATATCGCACCACGGATTGACCAGTTACCGGTAAAGGAAGGACAGGTAAGAATGGAGTTGATTGGTAGCTAGGCGAAGAGTTGAGGATAGATAGAGGAATGAAATTGCTTCTTGTTAGATCAAGCGACCTTGAACCTGCAGTTGACTATGAAGAGAAGAAGAAAAAGGATAGACCCCCCTACTCATTATGAGGAGACCTAGAAAGTATGAGGAGAGCGAAACTCGAGTTCAAATGCTTAAGAGAAAATGGGGAATGGTCGAGGCCTACTAGATAGAGCATGAAGCTGTTCTCATTCCTGCTGTTAGGAATTCTGAAATCTATAGTTCCTATGTGCCTAACCAAGAGAATGGTCTTTTCCGCTCTTAGTTCGGCATGGCTATCCTAGTAGAATATATTGTATGAAGAGAGGACGGGCGTAAGGTCTAAGAGTTGCTAGAAAGTGAAACCTTGAGGTTGAGGACTGGCTATGAACTTCCTTCTATCAAGAGATATAGATAGGTTCCTGCCTCGTCTTGGGAGGGCAAACCGGTGGAATCTATCAATATCTATATGTGCTTCCGCAGGACCAAAAGTGGTCAGGATACTTTCTCCTGTCTTCCGAATTCGATTTCTGACTAATAGAAGGAAAAGAGAAGTTGAGGAGATTCTGAGCGAGCGCCTGCACATTATGGACCTTTTTTTTCTCGATAGAGATCATATGGATGAGGTCGAAGACTTTTTCTATGGGTTGAGTTGGATTCCGCCGGGAATCATCCTGATCAACCACTTTGAATGGGGTGCGAGCGAGATAGATTCAAATTCCTTTCATTCAAGGTGCATCGTCAACTACTCTATCCCACATCTAGATGAGGCCAGACTGATAGCCTCCATGTGGGCCTGCATAAGAAGGAAAGTGTGCTTGTGTTCTCCTACGTATGAGTTCTTTATTCCAATCCCAACTTCGATGGCTTCGAATAAAAGGAAGAAAGCAAGACGAATCTTAGTTCACTTTTTGAGTTCAGTCCTTTGACTTCTCTTTTAGAAGCTTTCTTTAATGCCTTCTCGGAATCCTTCGTAACAAGGTAGCCGGGGGTTTCCCTACGGCTGGATTGAATCCTTCCTTCCCATTTTCATCGTCTTGTCCAAGCTCCGATCGCATTGCATTTGAAGAACTGAGTTAGCTGCTTTTTTAGCGATATCGGTAATTGCTGTACCGTAACCGCACTGAGTTTGATTTTCCAAATAGACTTAACTGTCTCATTCAGCTTGTGTATAGGCTCGCAAGTGGAGGTTAATTGAGATATGAAGCGGCGGGGGTATTGCACGCGCCCGAGAAACCCCCGAATTTCTTTACCTTATCTATGATGCAAGAAAGAATGGACTTACATCGCCTTTTTATTCCTCGCCTACCAGCCGGAGCCTTTTCCTTAAATAACCGTGGCTTTTTCTTTTCCTTTTGAATAAAGCGGAGTTGGGCGAAGATGGGGATAAGGAGTAAGGATGGATCAAATCTTCTTTTCCCATGGGGAACCTCTCATCATTAACACTGACTGGTCCACTGCTGTTGGATGATAGGACCTGTCCTTGAGAAAGATGTGGCGCGCTTTCTTCCTTTGTTCGGAAATTCAGCAGGTGCTGGTCAATAAGGTTCTGAATTATGTGCCTGAGACTAAAACATTTGTCAGTTTCATGTCCTGGACTTCCCATGGGCAACAAGGATTGTATCGCGAAGAGGACGAGCCTGCAATAGCTCTGAGGGGTATTGGAGTTATCAAGCCGGCGGCTACCAAGCCTGGTAATAACTGAGATGGTGGCACTGGGGAGGGGATCAAAATTCCGGGATTCTGTTCTTGCAAGAGTACGGCTGCCTTGCTCTCTCTATAATATTTCGAATTCCTCTTTTTCCTTTCGAATTGGATTTGGCACTGTCAGGGTTCCCATCAAGTATTTCATCAGACTGATCTGCCGCTGCAACTGTTCCAACTCTTCCGCCATTTCTTCCTTGCTGGGCTCCTCTTTCATCTGCTCATCGCCGACTGCTGAGATCATATCTATTTCTGGTGACTGTTTGCATTGTCTTTTCTGCTTGTTAGCATCCTTCCGTGGAAGCCCTTTAATATAATAGGGCCTGAATAGTTTTCTGAGAGGGTTTAGAGCGGCGCTGCCTTCTACTCAAAGGCCCTTTTCCTCCCCATCTAGAGAGGTAATATGGTTCGAGGGTCGGACTGTTGTGTTTCATGCACTTCAGGCCTCTTCTTTATCGGCAAAGGATTAGACTTTCCTTGGAGAGCTGATGGATCACTTGTAGCAGCCTCTTGTGTCAAGAACTTACCTATTTTCATCTGAGTCTGTAAGATTCGCATTGAAGAGAAATGAAATATATTGCTTTCAATCAGGCTCTTGGCCTTGCCCTAGCCTCTGATCTTCATTCCGATTCGACACAGTGTCAGATTTCCACGACTACGGATGAATACTATTCTGCTGATTCAAAAGAACAGGCCAACAGCCGGGAAGGATAGGAATCATGTGATGTGCCTTCATCTGGAACTACTGGAATAGGGGTGGTCAACCACCCAGTGAGCCATAACTAACAGACAGGTGGGCAAGCTCTATGCAGAGAGGAAAAAAACCTCTTTCAATCCTACCAGTAAGGGGGTCTAGACTGAATCCCAACTCCAGGATATCAAGTTATGAACCTACTAGACCTACTAGTTATTGAAGATACCATTCGAGGGTGCCGATGGAAGATCCCAGATCAGATGGTTGTGGATATGGATCTTACAAGGTGTAAGATCTAGGATACAGACCAAGGGTGATTTCATTTTTTTAAAGAATCAGGATCGGAGCTACGCTCTTTTATAACTATTTCTTCTATACCTTTTTTTTGATATGTATTCGGAAGGAGTTGCCCATCCTTCCAAACTTGGTGTTCTTCGAATCAACAGGTGGACCCGCTTCCTCTCCCCAGCTACATCTCCCTATCGGTCGAATGGTCTCGTCAGCCTAAGCTACTTCCAATCACTTATGGTCGGCTTTCTCCTTCGGAGTAAAAGCCGAGTGCGCGACACAACGTTCCCTCTCCACGTGTTAGTCCATCTGCTCGCCCACCCACTTTAGCCTTAAACTAAACTTTGGCTTCAGCTTCAACCTTGGCACCTGGTTGAACGTAGGGAAGGGGGCCCCGGATCACCCTTAGTAGTGTCATTGGCGCGGAAGGATTTGGACAGAATAAGAAAAGTCTGACGTGAGTGGAGTTATACGCACTAGTTCTACTTTGAAGATTGAACTGCTTTCTTTTCCTATCTATCTTTAGTCACTCAATTGAGTAAGAGTAAGAAGTCAGATAATTTCGGAAAGAGGCTGATTCTTTTCCTATTTGTCTTTTTCTAATTGACTTTCTGTACTTTAGTGCGGAAAGGAAGAGCTTGGAAACCTATATCTATATAGTCATCTCGTAGGGGGACCCCTGAACCTCTTAGTTAGACCTTCCTCCCTCAAAGAGCAAGTGGCTAAGAGCAAAGAGCTAACCGCTAACAGCTAGCAGCAGGACTAATAGAGCAGATAATAAAGAGCTTAGGGAAGGTAACTCAGACATAATAGTCGATTTTACTTATAAGGAAGATCGCGTGGCGGGATCGCCCCAAATCAATAAGGCAGAAAATTCTTTCTATACAGTCTATATGCTCTCAATCTCTCATCCCTGGATTCCTTGCCAACCAGAATTCATTCACCTTCTTTTTCAGGCAGGAGCGCTTCCATTAACCGAGATGAAGAAGCAGAAACTACTTGACCGTCAGGTAAGGTAAGGTAAGGTAAGGGTATCGATAAGGATTCCTCACTTTAGACTTGACTTTAGGAAAAAATGCAAGACTGAGGATTGGCATTTATAGGTAGCTAAGCTTGATCAGGACTAGAAATTGACTCTTTCTGGCCTTGCCTTCCCCTATTAGATTATGGCCCGATCTCTCCCAGGATCAAGAGAAAGCTCTTCGCCTTCCCCTTATTGATATTGATTAGGGCTAGATGACGGAAAGGAGCCAGAAGGAGCAAGCTTCGTCTATGCGGACTGACCCGATTCATTCTCCTTTTTGTGGCCTCCCATGGACATAAGCAAATTATCCTCCTTCCGAGCCGGGAAAGATGAAATCAGTGAAGCAAGAGAGCCCGGAAGTCCCTCCTTACCTGAGACAGGTGCCTATTCCCCATGACATGATAGTGAATGACTCACAAGAGAATGAGTCTAGTTTCCTTTTGTTATTAATATATGTATATCTCTTTCTTACTTCTTACCTTTCCTTCTCTCCTCAGCTCTTCGTCTAGCTGCCCATAGAATACATTCTTATCTAGCCTAGCCTGCTAAAAAACCAACCTTAGGAGGGATAGGAACAAAAGGGCATAGAACAAGCTAAGAGGCCCTTATGCAACGAAAAGTAAAGTAAGGAAGGAAAGACACATAAAAGGAGAAATACATTCTATACTTGCTTGCACCCCTTGTACTTCCTTATACCTCTTGAGATAGAAGACAATGTTGGTCTCATACAAGGGTGCGGTGCTAAGAAGGTGTTATTATGGCATAAGAAGGTATTCCTCAGGCAAAGAGAAAGAGGAGAAAATGCTAAGAAGCTGGATAATTGGATACAGCTCCTACAAATCTGCAATAGAAGCCAGCAGTTCAAAAAAGAATAGAGACTGTCACCAAGGAAAGCTACTAACCTAGAGAACAAAAAGGAAGAGCCTGAGGAATATTTCCACGCGAGATAACCACTAATATGTATCCATGGGTCGGACGTTAAGTCTATTTTGAACTTAGGTAAGTACACGATTGGTTGAGGGCTAAAAAACGGTCAACCGAGCTAAAAGCCAGACCTTTTCTTCTTTATCCCTATCTTTAGGTTATTAGCCCGATAAGGGCTGCTAAGCTAGATCTTCAAGGCAGGGATGGATAGAATGTATTTCCTGCAACTTAGCTAGCTTGCCTTTAGGGTTATTGATAGGATTTTCCTACTAGAACTCTCACTTTTGGTTCTGTGTTGAGAGGAGGGGCCTTTCAGGAGGTCTGGCATTGTTGTGGAAGGACGATATTACGGTTTCTTTGTAAGGTTTTTTTTTCCTTACTAAGCAGTCTAGTTATAGTGTCTTGTAGGTTAAGCACTATCGAGGTTGACTCATAGGTTAAGCACAGAGTCATGCGAATGCAGACAGAAGCCCAAAAGAAAGACCCAATCCATAAACATCTAGTCTAGAGCTTAGTTAGCGGTCGGTAAAGCCCTAAAAAAAAGAGTAGTTGCCCGAAGGAGGGAGTGACTACTTTCCAGATCTGTCTGCTGCGTCTGCTAGTCCGGCAACGGAAGCTGAAATAGGTTGCTCTTTATCCCTAAAGTCAGGAAGAATGGAGTAATGGGATAGAAGAGCCTTACTCAAATAGGGCTCAAACTACTGAATTGACAAATTCAGAGGAGTTTAAACGTACTGAATTGACAAGCGAAGGAGTGGGTGAAAGACTTGACTTCAGAAAAGGGGAGGAGAAGCGAAAGGTCACTCGCATTATAGCGGGAGAGGAAGTAGGTCTCAAAGCTTGTTCGGTAAGCGGGAAGCACTACCTTATGGCCTTACGGAACAATAGCAAGGAGTTACTCAAACCTTGCATAAAGCGAGGAAATTCAAACACTAGCTTAGTAGCTTGCCCCCTCAAGCGCCGGGGTGTTCTCAAGCGGCGAAGCCCATAGGTTTCCCTAAACCCGAAGCTAACAGTTGCTCGTTCAATTAAAGATAGGCGCTCGTGCTTCTTTAAAGAGAATCAGCCCTATCTCATAAAGGCCTCTTTCGCGAGGTTGAGAGCTATCTCACTCCACTTTTTCGGACCGAAGGACACACCACAAGCTTCATTCAAGTATTTCCTCTAGAAAGCATCCCATCTATTTAGCCTAGCCTTCGCTTCCCTCTCTTTTCTATGTGCCCTTCCTCTTACCTTCTGTTGAGACTGACTGGGCGGGTGGTCTCTTCTATTCTTTCGATCTGGGGAGCATAGCATCGAAAGCCTCCTTTTCTTCCATTCCAAGGACTGCAACTAACTCTCCTCTTGGACTTCTTGTGTGGAGTCTTTCTTTGGCTGCTGGGGATGGCATCTTACTTGGGCCCGCTTCGTTGCGTTGATCCTTGACTTGAGGCCCTTTCTTGGGGTCTTGACTTCTCTTGATTAGCAACTTCTGATCTTTCTTTTCTAGTTAATGCCTAACTAAAAGGGGAGTGGCCTCTCTCTTCCGCTTTCAGGCAAGGGGGTAGCTCAAAAGTCAGATAAGAAGGTTCTTAAAAAAAGACATTAAGGCAACTAGAGCTAGGAATGAATGCAGGTTAAAGCGACTAGTCTTGATTTGATTATCCGCGAAGGCAAGCAAGAATAATAAGATAAGAAAGGGGCTTTTCTTTTAGGCAACTCGATGCTTTCGAGATGGCTTTCCCTGCGCTGCGGGTGTGTCCACTACTTCTATGCATGTCTGTACCATTTCCTAAGCTCTATATGAGATTGCCACTTTCTTTGCTCTCTATCTTAAAAAAGAGATCTTGTGCATTAGCCAATCCAGCTCTCAAGCGTTGAGCGTCTCTCTTTCCTTCCGCTGTAGTTCCCTCGACTTGCAATACTTTAGTGTAAAGAAAAAGAGATGAAATCGAAAGGTCGAAAGACCGTCACCGGCACTCCGTTCAACCGGCTATGAAATCTCCTTCCTTCGACTTATTAAAGGAACTAGCTCACTTCCACCGTCACTGTCTTGCTTTCCGGGAAGACCCCCTTGTTACAGGAAGAGGAAGACTACGGCTTGATAGAGATCTTTGCACCAACTTGAGGGGGAGTGTTTAGTTGTCGCATTGCTACCCGTTGAGGATTCCAATTCGCTACCATCGGATAGCTGACCAAGGTGTGGTTCTTTTGTCGAAATGGAATGATTGGGATAGGGAAGCAGAAGCGGGTACCCCTAGGAAAGAAAGGGATGCTCGTGCAATAACTAAAGAAAGAGAGATTCTAGACTAGATAGCTCGTACATTATCTCGAAGTGTGGGACCGGCTATGACAACCCTACCAAGCTAGTTCCTTTCCTTCCGTGAGTGCGCCTCTTCAACTCTTTCAGATGCTCCTCGAGCTGTAATATATATTCAATGAAAGCTGGGCTTGGCACCAAGATCTTCACAAGCGAAGAAAGGAAAGTGCTATACCCACCTTCGGAATCAAGAGAAGAAGTTTCACCCCCGAACCCCGACTGTACCTGAGAACTCCTCCCCTGTTGTTAGCTCCAAAAGGAAAGATGTTAGTAGGTCGAAAGCAAACCCCGCTGTCTGTTGTTAGCGTTCCTTCGACTTCGCTCAGGACCTCCTTTCTCTCCTGTTCATTCCCTTCCTTCTATCGATCGTGCATTTCTGCAAGTTAATTCAACACCCATTTATGTATGGGTGCATACCATACCTACTATCTTACTAAGAAGTATCGATAAGAAAGCACTATCATCCATATCCAAGCTAGTTATCTAAAAGTCTCAATGTCGTACCGACCCGGAAGAGAAGGTACCGAAGGAAGTTCTCTAAATCTAAATCTCGCAATGTCAGGAACTCACCACCGACAGGTACTGCTTTCAGGGGCGAGAGAACGAAGAACTTGGCTCGGAATAGCTCCTACTGTTAGTAACAACAGGAAGAACAACACCGCCGATTGATTGTTTTCATTCGGAGCAGAAACCGAGATGAAAAGAGAGGGATCGATAGAAAGAATCGAAAGCCCTCGCCTAGAATTCTCTTCTTTACCATCAACCTTCTTTAGAATTCGAGAGTAGACGAGTTAGCAAGAGGTTCCTGAGCTCAGTCTCCCTTCGACCAGAAGAGTTCCATTACGATAAGTTTCCGCCTTCGGGCGGTTCCCTTATTAAAGGGGGTAGTTAGATTCCTCCCTTGCTTCGAGCACCCGAGCACAAAAGAGAGAATGTGAAGAGCTAGCTAGCTACACTAACTGAGAAGTCAAAGCAAGACTTCCTTAGTGAACTAAGAGATGAGAAAGGCATAGTACTGAATCGACTTTCCAGCCTTGAAAAAGAATGGCACCTGGGAACGAGAAAGATGACCAACCGGAGTTCAGCCTACGTAGGAGACAGCAGGATTAGACGAACAATGGTTTACAATGAGGGGAAGCTCTCCATCAAGAACTGTTTTCAGGGGCTAGTTAGATAAGTTTGGAAGGAAACTGCGCATGAAAGAGAAGACATTCTCGAAGTTGAAGTATGTACCGGCACAGTGCCGACTTGGAAAGGAGGAAGTTCTCTATAAATCGAAAGGTCATACCGTCAAGTTGTCTTGCTTTCAGGGGAGGACCCCCGATACTGATACTGATACTGATACTGTTTTCAACAACAGGAAGAACAAGAAAGAGATTCAATCTCGAAGTGAAAGTGTCGACCGCTCTTCCGAACCCCACTGTTAGCAACATCCGCCTTCAAGTAGAAGGCGGTTCCTTCCTCAATACAATAGGGGCTAGTTACATGAGTGGAGTCAGGCACAAAGCGATCTTCTCAAAATCCGATGTCTCCTGATCTCGATATCGAATGATCCGCACATTCATTAGCTCCTCGGTAGATATGCTTTCAAGTTGCTCCAGTTCTTGACAGCAAGGCGAATTCTCTTCTGTAGGACAACCCTTTAAGAATTCTATTCTAAGAACAGGTAAGAATTCTATTCTAAGAACAGGAAAATAAGCCTGCCCCTGCGGGTTACAGTCCTTGATTCAAAAGAACTGAACTCTAGTTTCGGCTTGAGCGAGGAAAGAGGAAAAGCAAACTAACTTCTCGGTTGAGACATCAAAATGAGAAAGTTGCATAAACACCGTGTTTTTCGTTACAATCGCTTTTTTGCCCAGATTCAAAGTCGACAACTTTCAATTTCCCGGGGATTTTCGTTACAAGACCGATTTCGCTCTAACGAGCTCTTGAAAAATGGTCAAAATGCTTACTTTTGCCGCTATATGAGATGAAAGTTTTGACTTTTGATTGACCTTTTCCGAAGGAAAATGGTGTTGCTTCATTTCTCCGCTATATGAGAAGCACTTTTTTCATTTTGATCTCAGTTCACCGAGTGAAAATCAATGAATGAACTTTTGCCGCTATATGAGATGGACTTTTCTCAACATTCCCTTTTTTGAGTTGGTGCCAAGCCAGATCTGCCCGCATGATCCGCCCTCATGGTTGGATATACCTGGGGCTCCTGCCTACATCTAGCCCTGGTATACAGGCTCTTGAACGCTAATTGGCACCCGATAATTGGCAATGAAAGAGGGGCCCGATTCTCTGCGAAGTAACCCGCCCGCTATTTGGCACATTGTGTCGTAGGATCTGTCTATATCTCTTTTAGAAAGAACTGATGAACCAACTGACTCAGCAACGGATCCTGCTTCAACGGAGACTACTGGATCGACTTCTACGACATATGGATCCGCTTGGAGGCCTTTATGGCCGGTGAGAGGTTGATCACTAAGCCTTTCTCCACTAACTTCTCTGACTCAATCTATGGATATAACGGAAATGGCTCCAGGGCATAAGCCTCTATCCAACTGACATTTGTACGGGCAAACTATAGGCTATAGCCTTTCTCTCTCACCAACCTCATCCTTGAACTAATGACCATGGGGATTATAGCGGACTCCGTATTGCTAGGTTCTTGACCTACTCTTACGCTAAAAGTGCTTTCCGGAAAGAACCTATAGGGGTATTCTAGAACGCTTCTCTTACCAGGTCTAGCCCGAGGCTGAGGGGAAGTGGGACTGAGGAGCTTCTGGAAGTACCCAACAAATTCCTACTTGACATCTCTGGGATCCTCAAGCCTGGTGCCATCCTCCCTCCACACCTCGTCAACCAGCGGTCAAAAATTAGGTTGATCTGCCCAGAAATCAAAGAACTAAAAGGGCTTCTTGACCTTAGGCAAATCCGCCAGCTTAATGACCATGGGAGAATGATCAGAGACACCGGCAGGCAATAAAGAAACCTCAGAACCAGGGAATTGGCTTTCCCAGACGGCATTAGATAAAGCTCTGTACAGCTTCTTAAGAATGGGGTCTTGATCCAACAAGCAAAGGGCCACTTATGAGGAACTGTCGGAGGAGCAATCGATGTGAGATTTCATAGGGATTGGGCTTCCATCTGTAGATATATTATTAAAGAGGATAAGGAACCTCTTGTATGGGGGGAGTATACGAGGCAGCAAATCATTGAGATTGCCGGGGCGAGTCCAAAGCTCAAAAGGTCTAGGTCTCAGACGAGTCTCCCAGAGCAAATCATAGACAAGCTCCTAAGATGTCAGGATTGGTACGAATTTCACAGAGCATGGTTCAACTAGTGGGCAAGGCACTGGGCCGAACCCCTCACTTCCAGAGAATAGAAACACAAGCCTGGGGGATAGTTTGGAGCTGGGCCAGGGACCCAATATCCCAAAACAACAGCCTCTCCCAACTAAAACTCAGAAACAGAGCTTTCAATCTGCGAGGAAGGAAGATGGATTACCACCTCAAGGGCGTTCCAGCTACGCCAGTGCTTTGCGAGGGCATGCTAAGCCATCATTCTTGCCAGGTAAATCCCTTGATACTCCAATTCCCCTGAATTACATTCGCCCTTCGGAAGAGGGGGCAGGGTACGAGTTGTACCACCGAAGGGTATTACAGTGGCTGGTTGTAAGGAGTGGGAGAAAACGCTAGTGGGCTACTTCATAGGCCACCAGCTCTCTTATGGCATTTTCACTTCTTCTTTTCATGGTCGTCAAATGGAAGAAGCGGGTCTTTCTATCCCCCTCTTTCAACCAAAGGGATCTCGACATTCAAGCACGAATCTCTTGAGCGCTTCGGCGGCGGGTAGCAACTTGGGCAAAAAACAGAAGAATTATCTTTTCAATGAACGACTTTCAAATCAGTGAATATATACTTTCGATGGGCTTAACTGTAAGTTTAGCGGCATACATTGCGTTTCGAGCTGGACGACGTGTTCGAGGGCTAACGCCCGAAAACATGGAAGAGAAGTTGTCGGATTTTGCGTTCGACTCTTTGAAAGAGCTTATCTCAAATAAGCTAGAAGAGCTTTTTGGGGGGCAGGTTATACAGTTGCCCGCGAAAATGAGTATTCAGGATGTCGCCAGCCATCTCCATTTGGACACGGAAGATCTTGACATTCTTCAAAACATTTATAACTCACTTGCGGAACAAGGCATACAAAGCCAATATTATATTGAAGCGGTAGCGTATGTTGCACAGCTTGTAGCGGGGGGTTAACTGAATGTGAGAAGAAAAGTCCAAACTGCCGGGCGGCCCCGGATGTAGTCCATTATAGAAAGACGAGAAGGACGAACCGAGTAACCAAAAGTCACGATCAGAATGAATGGTTGTTTCTGGGCACAAAGGAGTAGAAACTACTACTTCACCTGATCGGCAACCCTGGGATTCCTAGTGAAAACTACACCTTCATCTCGAGCAAAGGTGGGATCCCAGATCGCTTGAAGCTTCCTATTCGCCTTTCTTTCGGGGGGTCCCCCGTTGATAGATAGGGGCAATCTCAAGGTAGACAGGACAAAGACTACTCTACGACAGCTCTTCTTTTCGTCTCACTACTAGATTGAACCACCTGAAAACATCACTTGGCTATGGTGACTCTCTGACTGGCTCTTGCTTTCTCACTCATTGATCAAGGGAAGATCATCCAGATTTTGGTCGGGCACTTGAAAGCTATCGCTTGAGAGAAAGAACATATAATATAGGTACAGAGCCGTTACGGTAAGGGGGTCTGGGTCCGTCTCAGTGCAGTAGGGGGGTCCATTGTGAGAATCTTTTCGAAATGCATTTGATCCAGAGGAAAGGATTGAACGACTGATCGACCAAGGGTCCAGGGAGCAAGCTACCTTTTTTATGTCCCTCCCAAAAAGTGTCACTTTCGGTCTACTCAGATAGGAAAGTAAAGCTCATGTGGAAGCTTCAGTCACAGGTGGGGGAAGCAAGAGAGAGAGAAGGAAGCTTGGTTCGACCAGACATTGATCCTCATTCCCTCGGAAAACTCCCATGTTGATGGGGATCTATCCGTTGGGGCATCATACCCCACCCACACCCAGCTCGGATAGCTTCTTTCTGATGACTATTTGGGATGAGACTTTCCAAAAAAGAAGAGGAGGGAGTGCGAAACTCAAGCACTGAAATTGGTACACGAAGGCTCCACTATGTGGGTTCACCTCTAAAGATCTTAAAAAACACGAAATGCGGGCTTAAGAGAGAGCAAAGCGAAAGTTAGGAGATATAGGAGAACCACGGGTGGTTGAGGACAAAGGGCATGATCAAACCTTCGGATGAGTACTTTGCTTCGGTACCGGGCTCTCCAACTTGCACTTCTTGCTCTTTGACGGCATTCTTCAAGGAAAATGACTCTCCTGGCAACACGGGACGGTTACAAGAAGGAGCTAGGTGATAACGGTTTTACGTAGCGGGCTAGTTCCCCTAAAACGACAAGTTGGAGAAGTCAGGTATACCAAAAAGATAAGAATTAATGCTTACAGATATGAGAAAGGATTAGAGCAGTACCATCAACAAGGAGAAGGCTTCGTAGTAACAAATTGCATAAAAGAAGAACTTAATGGACTATTACACTTTACACTTTATCTGTACCTTATTTAGCGGATCAGCCATGATTGGCCACTCGCCCCGAAGAATCGGGAATCTTTTTAAGCGTCACAGGAGTTCCAACTTGCTTAATTACTTCCTTGATGCGTGATTGCTTAGTTTGATTTTCCATTGTTTATTGCTAGTTCACTTGCAAGTTTTTAATGTTTAATTGCTTCTTGCTTCATGTCTATATTCCATGCTAGGTAGTTTACATTACTTGCTAATTTTCTTGCTTTTTTATAAATGAAATGCTTGCTTGAATGTTCTCTGATCCGCATGCCCTGGTCCAAGAGACTGATTTCTTAATCGCCTAATTGCTATTATTAACAGAAAGAGTGAGATTATTTCCACCTGCCTACATTATTCGTTTCTGCCGTGGCTCCTTCGGAAAGGGGAGAGTGAAGCAACAAGAAGGGGATCATAAACCAAAGAAAGAAAGCAAGCAGCTCCGAATATATCCAAAGAAGTTTCGAGAGAGAATTGGTGTCTTTCCAACTTAAACCCTCAAATCGATGCTATGGATCCCTCCTCGTTCTCTTCCTCTGGGGAAAGGGAAGGAGTTCACCCTGTGCCTATTTAACGGATATGGGTTTCGGTAAGCACTCCTGGTAGGCGTCAATCCAATCTGAACTTCTTCCTTGTCTTTTTCCTTATCAAGGCGGGAGGGTGACTTCTAGACCCATTTCCGGTAAGGGCCGGACGCAATCTAATAGTTGTCATAAAGAAAGGGAAGGAAAGGCGTGCCAGCTTTCGGAGGATCCTCAAAAAGTGCGCAAGAGAGAAGTGGAGTTCTTCCGCTTTACAACTGGGAGAATCAAGCACGGGCGTAGAGTGTTGTGGCCAACTCGAATGATGAATATCAAAATGAAAATCGAAATTCAATTCATTTTTGAGTTTTCTTGCAGTCGCGAAGAACCAAAGGGCCGACATAAGCACCTTTCTTCTAGGGGTTTAGTTAAGCGGGTTAGGATAGGAAGGAATGCCGGGTTGAAGAGGAGCTTTCCCTTTTCTTGCGGGGAGATTGACTGCACCCTTCCGCCACTCCTTTCCTGGCCACAGTCAGTTGGGAGAGAAGAGAGTTGGGATTGAATGCCGGGTAGGAAAGAAAATCTTCATTTTAGAATGTAATAAAGGCAATTGAGCTTATAATCAGCAACCTGATTGAGATTCACTCATGAACTCTGGAACTGGTTTGAAATTCTTCCTAAGCCTGTCAGTCATAGGTTCCACTAATAAATGACTCCTTTCAGGAATGGCTATTCGCCGGAAGCTGAATCAGTTGCACCAGGATATCTATTCACCTACGTCTTTTTGTTCGAAAGGGGAATCCTTGTCCCTGCACCAGGAAGAGGCAGTGAATCTCTTCCCGACCGGGCCAGGAATTCTTGCCTTTGTCCCAACTAACATACGATACAATTGAACTTCACGGCACGGCCCGTAAGAAAAGAGAGCGGGCACATTCATTCATTCGTCTTTGATGGAACATTGACAAAAATGGTTGTGGTATTCGCATCCTGCCTTGGGATCGTATCCCCACAAGATTGGACTAGTTGAGGGGAAAGACAAGACAGAGAGGGGTAGGGTTCTTCTTATTAGACTTTCGGTTTGGTTAAGGAAGTCAGAATCTGAGTGAAACTCTTTGCTTGCTCGTCAAGTGCAAGAAAGGATCTTTGCCGACAGGTTACCGGCCTCGTAGGCCTACCCCACCCTAGCCCTGGGTCGCGGTTCCTCGAGACTACTGCACTTGAAAAGAAGCATTAAATTCCTCCTCACTCTCGAGTAAACTTTAGTGATATCTGATTCTTCCTCAAGCTTGGAATGGATCAACGCTGGTGGGTGACCGGCCGCGATGGCCCTACTCGACCGTGCTTGCGGGCTCATTGGGCCCCCAGTTCCTCAATGCCAGTACCTTAAGGGTCCCATCCCATCCATATTCTATTAATTGGATTTCGAACCTGAACTCTACTATCTAAGTCATCAGACTTTCTGATGATCGATTCTCTACCCTTTCTTCTTTCAAGTCCGGTCTGTAACTTGAGCGTCAGAAACAACCTTTGAGAGGGAACTACCTTCCTTTGTTGTTCTATTGAATTTGCATATTCCCCTGCCGCGGGTTCGTTTCTGTATTACCCGTAGTCTTTTGTCAAGATCATTCCCCTTTTGGTCTCCCCCGCCCTTGAAAAAGGTTTCTTTCTTCTGCAATTCCCGTTTTGAGAAGAAAAAGGAGCTCTTAAAAGAAAAGTCTTACTTTGGCCTCCCTCAACGTTTGAAAGGGACAATCCCTTCCTTTCTTCTTCACCTTTCGAACTAGAACGAGATCCGGCCGGAAAGATGAAATAGAAATATCTTCTTCATCTTCGCGTCAAGCGAGACGAGAAAACCATAACCATTAGGGGTATTCTATAGAAGCTTTAGCAGCAGTTACACCCGGACCTAAAAAGAAAGGACCAGAGGCTACGGCGCAGCTGAGGAAGACCAGAAGTGAACTGATCGAAAAAGGGGAGCTTGGTAAACTAAATCTTCATCATCTCCTCTTATGTCATCGGGTTTTTCAACCTCGATGCTGCCTCTCTCCATCTAAAGGCATATTCTGTGAAAGCCTCACTGTGCTCTTTTGGGACATTCGCTCTAGATCGGTCTTCTGCGGTCCCAATTCCATCTTAAAGGCAGACTGAGCAAGGTTGGATGCTGTTCTCTAGTCTCTCTCATCTATTCCTTTTTGTCGTCCCCAACAGCAGCAACTGAAAGCCAAGCCCTCCAGCAACTTTGTTCGAGAACCATTCTTTCTTTGCTTTCTCTCCTTCCTTTTGAATTCCTGTGCTTAATAAGGTCAGGACATACCAATCGTTTGAGTCAGTAGCGAGAGGCCCCTTGCAAGTAAATGAATCCACCCAACCATTCTTTCCTTCTACTACTCCGCCTTCCATATCTGCTTTCGAAGTCCCTTTTTAAGATCCTCTAAAGAAGTGAATGACTAAAAGGATCAAGGAAACATTCTCAGAATCACTCCTTGAGAAGGTGTTGATAATTGAAACCAAGCCTGCCCTACTGCACTACCACTGCGTTTGCTACTGCTCCTGACCTACTGAACGACTTTGAAGTCCTACTTACAGCCTTGTAGCTCCTACCGCTATGACTTTCGGGAAGCCTGGCACTCAAAGCTAGTCAGAACAACTCCTTGATAGGTCTTGATAGACAATACAAAGCCCTTTCCCTATGCCGTTCCTTCCGTCCTTCCTTTTCTGATGGATTGATTTGAAACTTTCTTTCCTGCCATCGAGAAAGCCAAGTAATTAACAACTAGATGTCTCGGAACGAGGAGCGCCGGGATTGCTCCCGTTGAAGTTTTCGCCCAAGCCTCATCCTTGTATTTGATTAAGCTGTCCTTATCGAGGGGTGTGTACGCGTATTTGAATGCAGGCTAACTAGTGATTTTACTAAAAGTGGTACATTTATATGGAGCTTATAATACAGGAAACCAAGGAAAGGAATGAATAACCTTTGAAAAAGCTAGCAAGAAACCGGAGCATCCTCTGTGATTGATGCGAACAAATCTCGAGTTACTGGTTTTGCTAACTCGACGATCCGCCCCACCGTCAACCACGAGAGGTAGATTCGAACCCAGCCCTATCATCCCTTTGTTCTATTATCCTTCTATGAAACGTTGGAATGAGGGAACCCGGATCTTGTTAATCGAACTCTCACGGTCATCTCACGTAGCCCCTCAGGCACACCTTGGCATTCCCGAATTCTTCATGAAGCTGCTGCAGACGAACAAGGAAAGCCAGCCCTTCTTTTCTTCTGCCGTAACACCTTCGCCGTTTGAGAATACCTCCGCTACAAGAACATCTTGGGCACACTACCGATCCCTACCTCTTAAGCCCCCGCCGATCTTCCCTCAGCGATTGGGTTAACGTAAGCTCGACCCGAATTCGAAGTAGCATCGGATGATACTGGGATGTGGGGCCTCCTTGGTGGCACCGACGAGGATTTCATACCTTTTAGACCAGGAGGGCCTTATTAAGAGCAATTTCTCCCCTTCTTTCAACTTCAATTTTGAGTCTTGTTGTTGATGAACGAGAGTTCGTGCCAGGCCGTGTGCGATCTGACGTCGGAAAGAGGATCCTACACATTACATTTAGGCTGCTACGTGTCGATCGGAAGACGCCTTGCCGAGGCTCCGAACACTCCCTCAAACATCTGTCTGTTGGCATTTTTTCGATTTTTTTTTGTTTGGCACCAACTCTTTCCTCTGTGCAAACAGGGGTGGAGGAATAAAACCTCGCGCATCTGAGCTTCTTATCATTACAGTTTTACGTTTACTTAAATAGTTCACTTCTAGATTAGGTGTGTCCAAAGAGGCAACCTCATTGGCACAGTGTACATAGGATATTCTTTATATAGCAGTTCACCTCATATTCATGCTCTCAACAGTAGTGCCTAACTACTGTGATTGAGTGAATATCTTGGTCTGGTGTGGATAACAGACGACATAAGGTTGACTCTTTTGGGAACGAGCAAAGGCAGCGATCCAAAGGATCTAGAAAATCATTCTCTTAACAGTCTACTGATTATACAAGTTCGGTACTATGGTTGTTCCTAGGTCATATCGTACTTACTCAATTGAGGGTGAAATCTGTTCGATATGCAAGTGGTCTAGTCACTACCTGTAAGGAAAGCACCCCCTTCACATGAAAAAGAGAATGAGGCGGAGTGCCACTCCATTCCAGGGAGGTATCGCCTTCACTCTATTTCCGGACCTACTCATCGAAAGATGCCCAAGCTCTTTGATAGAAGAAGCTTCAAATGCGCAGTTAGGACAAAAAAAAGGCTGTTTGCAAGAATAGGCTCTGGGACTTTATCAAAGGGAATGATTGGACAAAGAGAAGAAGGGCAACTAGTCTTCTTTCGACCAGTAAAGGCAGTTGCCAGACTGTTGAGTGAAAGCTCTTTCTATGGCAAAGGGTAATCCCACAGAACACAGAAAGGAAAAGACTTGCAAGAGTAAGGTAAGGCTTGACCAGTCATCTCTTCTTGGACAGTCTAGCCCTAGTTCGTACACAAGGGATGCCCTTCTCCTTCTTAGTAAGCCTTCTTCTTTCATATTGATTTTCACGTGCACACCCGGCAGAAGAGGAAAAAGAGAATGACATAAGCAGCCTACTCTTGCAAAGAGCCTAAGCGGTTCAAGCCTATGTGACCAAACTCTCGTCTAGCACTTCGCTCCTTGCTCTCTGCCCCGATCAAAGCCCCGGTTTGAAGAAGTGGGAGGACCTAGCCTGGTTGACCCACGGAGCGCTAAGAAGCCGAAGGAAAATGACACTAGCTAACCAACGGAGAGAAGAAGAGCGGCAACCGATAACAAGAACCGATGCACTTACGCTTGCTTCCAACTCGAAGGTATGATAGTAGGAAAGGACGGAAAATTCCTTCTTTTTACAAGATTTGATGCGATTTGATCGTGATTGCAACAGAACCAGCATAGCTCGCAGACTCGCCCGCCACAGCCTATTGATCGGGAAGTGTAAATTCTGAAATTCCACTGGTTTGATCGTCTAGTGCGTCGCTAAGATGGATTCACGAAAAAGATATTTCTCTGTAGGCTTTCGTGAGTGAAGAACGGCCTCTAGTTTGAGAGGGATAAGCAAGCCTCACTGTTGGTTTCTTTCTCTGTTTCATCCCCTCACTGTTCGGAAGGAAAGCCCACTACTTCAATTCATTCTCGGTGCAAAACGGTCCAGCTAGGGAATGAAATGAAAGCAGTACAATCACTCGTGAAACGGAAGCCCAAGGGGATCTTAAGGCGAATCAAGTAAGATTGACGAAACAAAGGAAGCTTCGGGCGGGGAATTCGTAGTTGATTTGCTAAACCAGTAGGCGTATTTCCCACTACTCCAGTTGACGATGAGACCACACTTAATATGATCGGGCGGATGCCTTGGTAACAGATGTACCTGTCCTTCCTTCTTCTCGTTCTCGACAGTTTTTTATTTTAGGTCCGCGTGTAACTGTTGCTAAGACCTCTAGTTTGAAGAACAAAGAAAGTTCCCCTTGGCGAGGGAATACCCGTAGGTAGTACCGTTCCTGGTCCTTCTTCCCGTATTGGAAAGAGAATTCCCACGAAGGAAGAATGCCTTAGGAAAGCGCTTGCCGAGCTATTCTCTAACGTTAAAGCCTGCAGTTACATCCGGACCTAAAAGGACCGAAAGCCGGCCAGAAAGATGAAATAGATAAAGGGGATGTGAAACCAATTCATAGCGAGGCACGAATTCACCACCGAGGAGGCGAACCGCTCCATTGTAGGAGGTTCCGGAAACCACATTATGATTGGCCAGGGTGGGGTCAGCGGGACTAGTTTGCTACTGCTTTGCTTCTAGAATGCCGACTACATGGGAACAGATCCTTCTTCCTCGGAATCGAAACTTTTCACAATTTCCACTGACGAGCTTTCTCGCGAGCTCTTTCTTCCTCATTTTCCAACTTCATCTTTCTCTCGTTCACCTCCGGCTGTTGACAAGCCTTCCTACTTCTTATTCTCAGACGGCGATGCCGAGTACCATACTTATTATATCGATTTGGAACCTTTTTTCATAAGAAAACCTTTCTTTCTTCTGCAATTCCTTGCTTTTAAGCTGCTCCTCTAGGGATGGAGGTAGGCCCAGGCTTGTCCGGTGGTGCACTTGCAAAGTAGTCCTATCCGCTTGAGAGGGAAAGACGGCTGCTCTGTGAACAACCCTAGTTGCTGGTCCTGCTCCTGCTGCTGTCTCAACTGCCACCTCTGACCACGCTGCTATGGTAGTTCGTGTATCCATCTTGCCTAGAGCCAAGAAACCGTTTAGGTTCTTTTCTTTATGACTCGATTCTCACGCTTGCCATTTCTTTTTCAGACGAAGACCGTCAAACTAGAGTTGAAAGACTATAGGGTATTCTACTTTCGAAGTCCACTTCGAAAGACTGGAAGACACCACCAGCTTCCACTTGCAGCTGCACATTCGTCTTGACCTGTCAATTCTATTAAGTAATATATCTCTTACAGAACGAAAGAATCTGAACGAGATTCAAGATCTTCTAATCTTTTAGAACTAGAAAGCTGGCTTGGTGTTCTAGAAGCCTGACAGATGAGGAAAGAAGACCGAGACTCAATATCTTTTATTCCCCTTTCGAACGAGAACGAGATCCGGCCGGAGAGATTATCTATCTTCTTCATGAACCCGAACGAGGAAAGAGAAAGCCAGGGCCGCAGGTTTCTTTCTTTCGTCAACAATTCCATTGGGCCCGGCATTTAGATAATTCTTTTGCTTCCTTCTTGTAATCACGTCTTGCTTTGTCAAGAAACTACACTACCATTCCATTTGGCTATTCCCCTCGGTTCCTTCTTCCATTCCTGATGGATATTACCTCGCTTGGTTCTTTTCTTAAGACTTTCCCGTTCTTGACAAGATCATTCCCTTTTGGCAAAATCAAATAATAGGATAGGGATGCATTCTTGCTCAATAGGTCTTTCTCGAACGCAAGTCCTTTCTTCTGAAATTCCTGTCTTTCTTCCATTCTGCTTTTTTGGAGGCCGTGGAATTCTCTTTCCTAGTTTATAGAACGTGAGGCCAACTTCTTCCTGTGATTGGACTGAGTGACTGAGCGGTCCCTATCAAACGATAGGCCGACGCACCATTCCCATCCAGTTTTAAGGTAGGTAAGGAAGCTCTTTGTTGCTGTGTTGCTGGGAGCGAATGACTAAGAATTTGAATTGCATCGGGCTTTGACTCCTTGGTCTCGTCGCCGGGTGGACGTTGATACCCGCACTAAGGGGCAGGAAGTACTCCACTTGTTCTTGGATGTACCAAGCTAATATTCCACCTTTCTTTATTCTATTACCCCTACTTTTGTCATTTGTCAAGAGATTAAGTACTTTAGGAGCGTCGGCAAAGCCTCAATGTTTGAGAAGACCAATCCTTTCTTTCTTCTTTCCGTCTTGTCTTGTAAAGATCATTCTCTTTGGCCTCGTTGAGGGTTCGACTGCATTGTTGTGAAATCACTATTTATTTATTGGCCGGACGTCCTTTCGAACTTCTGCCCCTCTTGTTTTGTACAGATCCTATGGCCTCGTTGAGGATTCTTCTTCTTTTTTCTTTCTTTCTATTCCCGTTCGGTTTACTTATGAAACTGCCACTTGTTTGGCCTCGTTGAGGTTTCTTTCTTCTTCACGTCTTGTTGAATTAGATTGAACAGGGGGTCTTTGTCGGCATTTATTGTTGGCTTCCTTTCTTTCGATAACTCCTCTTATTATTTGTTTGTATGAAAACCCCACAGTTCGTTGGAAAGTGCCCCAGAAGAGAAGAGCCTACACCAGGAGTTTCAAGCAGCGAAAGGGGTCCCCCGTCTATGGTTGTTTCAAGGGGCCAACAAGGCTATTGTTATAGCCTGCTAATAGAACTATTCACTACGTCAAACTTAGTTGAAAAGTAAGACCTTCCTACCAGCACAGTACTTAAACTGACATGAGGAACGAAAGCCAGACGGACGAGGCTTCAACCTTTCACGCAGAATGCTTCATGCCATTTATCGATTCTCTAGCATTCGAAATCTTTCTTATTTCTTTCTAATACCTCGAAGATGGCACATTTGCTAAGACCTGGGCGCCGCCCCTCTTCTTGTTTTTTTCTTCGTCTTTCCTCTCTCGCTTGTCGGTTGGTGAGCTTATTTGGCTTCCTCAGGTTGACTTTCGAATTGGGATTCTGTCAAGCCTAACTTTAGAGGAAAGAAGCCCTAGGAACGAGATGGAAGACTCCTGGAAAGCCCCCCAGAAGGCCGTAACGGAGGAGATTCCCTTCACAGAACGTAACCATCGGAGTCATCAAGTCCAGCAACATAACCGTTGCAAAGGCCTCCCTTTCAAAAGTGAACTATGGCACCTTACCTCACTGCCCTTGATTGGACTGATCGAGCTGCTCTTGCTGCTCTTGCTATTGTTGCTGGTGCTGGATAAAGAGGTTCAACCACAATAGGTGCTTCAACCGGGCTATGTCGGTCAAGTCAATTGGGTACTTGCTTTTTGCGGAAGTCGGAATCTTGCTTTCATCTCTTTTTCACTCTTAATGGGTTACTCCTAATCTTCTTTCGGAAAGGTCAAACTCCTTCTCGAGAGGACAGCTTGCTTAGTTTCAGGTGGACACCGCTAGAATGGGATTAGTCGGTGCCAGGTGGATTGGAATGCTTTGATTGATGGCCAGGAAAGGGAGACTATTGAGGTGGGGATTCAAGATGTTAGTTCGCACTGGCTCGTACCACCTTGAATTGCAGTCGGCCTTGAAGGCTCGGCGGAGGAAAGGACCACAGGGATCACTTCCTTTCATGGGTTCGCCTCCTTGGCTCGTTGATTTTCGCTCCCGAGGCTAGCCTACTCTTTGTATTTGTGCGAAAGTCTTTTGCTGTAGCATCTGGCTTCTCTCGAAAAGGCCTCTCCGGCTATAACAGTGTCATCACATCAAATGGAACATTGCCATATTACACCCCTATATAGTCAGGCTCTCTTCAGCAAGAAATCCGTCTTCCTGTGGCTTTCTTTTTCTGCATTGCTTCGTGTTGTTTCCTTCCTTTCTCCCGTTGTTGCTTGCTGCTTGGTTAGCTAGTTATTCATTTCGTTCCACTTGCTCAATCGAATACCTCTTTTGTTCCCCTCATGGGAATGGACTGGCTTCAGAGTTAAGATGCGAATCCCCACTCATTGCCTTACCTGCTTGCTTCCAATAGCCCTATCGGGAGATTGGCTTCTTTGGCTTATTCCATACCAGACCAATTCATACATACGATACCAATTCATGCCAATCGCGTGCTTACTTGTTCCCCTCAGAGGGGATACCTTCTTCATAGTTCTGATTCTAGTTCTTCCTCGGGAGCCGCTTTCCTTCCTGAACGGCCCGCTTCCCTGCTTTCGGAGATTCTTATGTTGACTGTACCCTCAAAGCATACTTTATCCTTGTTAACCTCAGGGGAATAACCGCTTGGTTCGTTAATTAGAATGTGAGTCCGTACAGGTTTGACAGGCTTGGTTTCTTAGTTCTATTTCTTATGAGAAAAAAGATCTCGTGAGAGCTTTGACTCAGTAAGCTCATCAGCTACGGCTCAGTTAGCGCCAAATTTAGGGTTAGAGGTGGAAGTTCGCTTCAAGGCGGTTTTTGTTTGCTCTGCCCCAACATCGGTATGCGAGAAGTCAAACTAGAATGAAAGGAAGTTGAATGGCTTGACACCAAAGTTCGAGAGGAAGGTTAGTCACGAGACCATGCGCCTGGAGTAGCTACGGAACGAGAGGCTGTTAGCGAATATGGAAGGAGATCTTGCTGACTTTAGTTGAGGAAGGGGGCTTGACGAAGACCCAGTGGTAAAGGCGTCGACAAATTCTCACCATGGCCTTCAACCAGTTATTATACCCATGAAGCTACAAATATGAATAGGCTGCCCGATCATCTAGCTCACTATGAGACTAGTACGCCTAATCATCACTGGGAGAATTCACTACTCTACTCGCAAGACAAGAGCTGGGTGAACTGACCCTCCTACTTCAAATAAGGTGTATGAAATCTCAACCGCCTCCACCTGATCATTTGCAGCCAACTATGAGGGAGTCGCCTACCCTTTCTTAAGAGATCCCCAACAGCATAGAGCTTGGGGGCACCTTTTCGCAACGTCGAAGTCAACAGAAGGCGCTTCCATATCTATGTATATACTTTCAAACCCAACCACGACTTTCACTCAGGAATTCGCTACTCGGACACCAGCTTGTACCCCCCTGAAACCCTGTTTAAACCTCCCAGAAGCCCCTGATTCCTGTCTAAAACACGAGAGAACCTTGCCTTGTGGCTTCGGCCAGGCCTCACTCTAGTTAGGCCTCTTCTAGGGGATCGTATCTAGTAGAGTAATCAGACGATTCTTGATGACTATTCTATTATTCATTCCACGTGCAAAACCGTGTACTCTCCCGGTGCTTTCCTTTCGGGTTGGACCAAGCCCCACGGGATTTCATTTGTTCCAGTCAATAAGGGGCATACCTTCAGTGTGCTTCTAGTTCTAGAAGGAATTCTTAACCCCTCGATTGAAGACGAGAGGCAGTCCTGTTCTAAGGTCGGCCCGCTCTTATCCTAGTAGCCGCATCATCTCTTCCCTATTCTAGCTTGTAAGCAGGGTCTTTTCTCTCTTTCTTTATCCAGCTATCAGCAGTTCAGACGCAGCTGACGTGAGCTTCTATCAACTTCACAGTTTTCTCTTTAGTGCTATACTCGCTTTCCTTCTATTAATTAGTAAATGGGCGAGGAATGACATTCCTCATTCCTATCATAGTCATAGCAGTGAGCCAGGCAAACAACTCTTCACTCTGACGGTTCCCCTCTTCCTGTTGTCAGTTGGGAGTAAGAAAAAGCAGGAAAAAGAGTCCATTTTGAGGTCTTATAATCAAGGTGAAACAGAAAATGCTATTTATGAAGGGAAATTCGCATTGACAAAGCAACTTTATCTCCCCAATGCGAAGTTTGGGAGTGATGTTGAGTAGCAGTCATCTTTGACCTGGACGGCTACCCAGATTCTTAAGCTATAAGTCCCCCCTCGCTTCTCGTACCCGAACGTCAGACACGATCGAAGGAATGATCATAGCAACCTATCTGCCTACTCGATCTGTCTCATCAAGTTTGAGGCGGGGACGGAGACCTACCCTGCAACATCGAAATGAGCTTTACGGGCCCCCCCTACTAACGAGAACTATCGACTTCACTAGCAGTCGGATAGGAAGCTGTGATCAACCAACTGCTCGCTAAATCCAGGCAAATGGGAAGTGAACGGAACTCACTAGAATGCAAGATAAGTTGCTCGTAGGCGGGCACCCCGTATGTGCCCGGTCTACAACTCTTGGGGAGGGACCTCAACCGAGCTACAGCTAGAGCATGCGAGCTTTTTCCATTCTACACCCATTCGGGATTGGAGCCACTGAACATCAACCCCATCCTGCCAAAGAAAAGAAAGTCAATCTTTGTCACCAGTTTCGAGCTTTCTGAAGAGAGATGGCGCTGCTAACAAAGTAGTTCATTCGATGTTAAATCGTTACTTATGATTTTTCGATCTCAACTGCTGGTGTGAGACAAAAAGAAAAGGAGCCTTCTTTTGATTCAACCGATTGCGAATCAACAACTGTGACACTAGACAAGCAAGGCAATCAACCGGATCGTGGAAGAGAACTCACTTTGTCGAGTTCTGTCTGTCCGAAGGTTGCAGCGGGGGTCTGATTCAAGCTCAGAGGAAGGCGAAAGGGAGGAGAAAGCCATTGTCTTTTGCTTTTGCGTCCGTGCTCGCGCATTCTTTTACTATAAAGTGAGCCTCTTTAGCTTGAGCACGATCTGCAGCGGATGAATGGAGGGTTCTTGCTGTGCCCGCTTTAGGCCCTTTTATTGAAGTCTTTGGGGGGGGTGGCATTAGATGCTTCAAACGAAGGATTTGGATAGAGGAAACTTGTCATAGAATTGATGTTTCGATTGAGGCTATAAAGATGGAATCAGTGAAGGGGTAGCCTGGTCAACCAGGCAAGACGGAAGAACTTCCTATATGACAGGATCGGCAAGCCAAGAAAAGCGAGAGAAACCCCATCCCTCCTATCCTCCTGAGGAGGAGTTTTGTTTCAAACCCCGGTTCGAACAGGAGGAGTACGTATCTCGTCAGTCTGCATGATCCGACTTGTAATATATATAAGAATATAAAAGACATTTTTCACTGTACTCTTGTACATAATGTTTCTTAAAGGATTGTAGCTAGGAAGACTGCTGAAGAGAGAGAAGACCTTGGTAGCCGCGTATCTTTCCTTTCGATTGAAGACGGCTTAACTTTGGGAGGTGGTGGCGTGGTAAGCCACTCATAGGAATAGTCAAGTAAAGGCTCTCAAATCTAACATACAAAGATGCGCCTCAGAGAGTGTCCTTTCCTTCCAAGGGCAATGTGAAAAGCACGGTCAGAGATCGAACTGAAGGATTTTTATGGGGTGGAGTGCTTGGTCGTAATTCGCGTGTCGGCAGCCCTGCTAGGAATTTGCTTGGCATCGTCATCGTCACTTTTCTGCTTTAAGAAGTAAGGAAGAAGCAGGTCAACGGAGGCCTAGAGAAGGAGGTTCAGCCGGGCCAAACCAGGAGAGCGAGCAAGAAGAGGACACGAGGATGGAAGAAGTTCCAGCTAGCCGGTGGATCAGAGAATACATCTCCAGTTCTGGTAGTCGGGAAAGAGTAGTTGAAGAAGCCGGAAGTACTTTCAAGTGATTTCCAGTGATCGTTGAGACTGTATTAGCGTCGCGTGCGACTCTTGAAGCCTTCAGCCTTCCCCTCTTTTATGCCTATCTTTCTGTGACTATCTTCATCTTTTCGGACTACCACAAAACTCCGTTTCCTTCTTTACCAAAAAATTCTCCATCCGTCGGGCACACATCGTAACAATTCACCGCGTTATATTACGATGCTTCTTAAACCCATCTTGGAGTCAATTCCGCTTTGGGGCCACCCCTTACTCTATTTCGTACCTTTCGCTTAATACTAGAATCGACAATTTCATACTGTAGATCCCCTTATGTTTATGATCTCCCATATGCCGGATCTTCATTCGCATTTTCGGACCAGCTTGGTGCGCTCCGCATTCTCCGGCGTGCACCTCGTACATGACCCTTTGGGCCTCGGGTAAGGACAAGCACCGCAAATATTGAGTCTTTCTCATCCCAGGAGCTATGCGGTAGAGGGTGTCGTTCCTGTACGCGAACGCTGCCATCCTCTTTTGGAATTGTGAACTACTTTCTTTTACGTCCGGGAGACGCCCATGACGGAAGTAGTCTAGAAACGACTTCCTCCAATCTTCGACTTGCTCTACTTCGGTAAAGGAAACCTGCACCTCGTCCTCTTCCTGCTCTGGAACTAAGTCGAGCGTACTAGGAAGTAACCTCCGGTCTTTTAGACTGACGGTGAGCTCACCTTCCGGAGGTAGGGCGAGGGCCGTAGCCAGCTTTGCCAATGCGTCAGCATGCCTGTTCATCCCCCGAGTGACGTGGTGGATTTCAATATTATAGAACTTTCCCATCAGCCTTACTGCTATCTGATGATAAGTTTGTAGTTCCGGCTTGCGAACCTCGTAGATGCCATTCATCTGCCGAATCACCAGCTGTGAATCACCGAAGACCTTTAACGTGGAGATTCCCATGTCCAGTGCTATCTCGAGCCCTGTAATCAAAGCTTCATATGGAGCCTGGTTATTTGAGCATTCTTTGATGAGAGAGCACGACTGGTAAATCACTCCCTTTTGTGGCGTAACGAAAACAATACCAACTCCAGATCGGTTGAGAGACTGGCCATTGGACGTCTCCGTTCTTGATGCTCCGTCGAAGTACATTTCCCAAGTAGGAAGTTCTATAGCATCTGTGACGAGGACTTCTTCATCCGCTACGTCTTCGGCTAGGGGTGAGTCGTCTGGAACGGGATGGGCTGCCAGAAAGTCCGCTAGTGCCTGCTGTCCCTTAACCGCCTT